TTAACCATCTATAGAATTGAATTCCATTGATGCCAAATCAAGAGGAAAATTGTGAGCATTGCGCTCATGCATAACTTCCATACCAAGATTAGCACGATTAATTATATCAGCCCAAGTATTAATAACACGACCTTGACTGTCAACTACAGATTGATTGAAATTGAATCCATTCAAGTTGAACGCCATAGTACTAATACCCAAAGCAGTAAACCAGATACCTACTACGGGCCAAGCCGCTAAGAAGAAATGTAAAGAACGAGAATTATTAAAACTAGCATATTGGAAAATCAATCGACCAAAATAACCGTGAGCCGCGACAATATTATAAGTTTCTTCTTCCTGACCAAATTTGTAACCTGCATTAGCAGACTCATTCTCTGTGGTTTCCCTTATTAAACTAGAAGTTACCAAAGAACCATGCATAGCACTAAATAAAGAACCACCAAAAACGCCAGCTACGCCTAACATATGAAAAGGATGCATAAGAATATTATGCTCTGCCTGGAATACAATCATGAAGTTGAAAGTACCAGAAATGCCTAAGGGCATACCATCCGAAAAACTTCCTTGGCCTATAGGATAAATCAAGAAAACTGCAGTAGCAGCCGCAACAGGAGCTGAATATGCAACAGCAATCCAAGGTCGCATACCTAAACGAAAGCTAAGTTCCCATTCACGGCCCATGTAACAAGCTACGCCAAGTAAAAAATGAAGAACAATTAACTCATAAGGACCGCCGTTGTACAACCATTCGTCCACAGAAGCTGCTTCCCAGATAGGATAAAAATGCAAACCAATAGCTGCAGAGGTAGGAATAATAGCACCAGAAATTATATTGTTTCCATAAAGAAGAGAACCAGCAACAGGTTCTCTAATACCATCAATATCTACAGGCGGAGCTGCAATAAAAGCAATAATAAAAACTGAAGTTGCAGTCAATAAAGTCGGAATCATTAAAACACCGAACCATCCAATATAAAGACGATTTTCAGTACTAGTAATCCAGTTACAAAAACGACCCCAAGCACTTGCACTCTCGCGTCTTTCTAAAATTGCAGTCATGGTTGATTAATTTGGAGTTTAGTTAAAATAAAAATCAGAGACTCCCAAGCATGGCTTGTTATTCAACAGTATAAAATAATTTCTATATTGAAGTCAACTAAAATATGATCAAAAATATAATATAAAAAAACCAAGGGAATACCTTATGGGTTGCCCGGGATTCGAACCCGGAACTAGTCGGATGAAGTAGATCATTTCATTCAATTTTTTGAATATTTCAAGAAAATTCAAAAATCTCCTCCCAAACCGTGCTTGCAATTTTCATTGCACACGGCTTTCTCTCTGTATTTTCTATTTCTATTTCACATCTACCGGCAAAACAAGCATTTCATTAAATCACAAAAATTGATCTAGCATAAACCAAATATTTTGATCAAAAATACAAAAAAAATCCAGAGCATTCTGCTGTTTTACCCAAAACTTGGTGAAATTATTTACCTCCAAAATATCTAAAAACCAAAGTCGTTCTGTAACTAAATCTATCTTAAATAGCAATTTTCTAAATTGTTTATGAAAACAGAAATATAGCAATTTTTTGTTTTTGAATTCAACTTGTTTTCGCACAAATATTTTACGTAGTTCAAATCCTAATTCTTTTCGAACTATACGTATCGTACTTTTATGCTTACAGGCTAAAGTTCTGATACATGAGAGAAAAAGTATATACTTCACACGATCTAAAAAACGTTTATTTATTGCTCCACTGTAAAAAGAATCTACATTTCTGCAAAAATGATCATATTTATCAAGAATAGAATTGTCGGTAAAACTAAGCCATGCTAATTTACTCTTCGGGTTACCCATTATATCACATAATCCTTCTTTTGATAAAAATTGAATAACAAAAACAGCGCTAAGTTTTGAATTTAATTCCCTGCTAACAAAATCAGTAGATAGAAAATAATCTAAGATATTTAGTCGGAGTAAAAAAGAGTTTGTTGGATATTCTAAGTAATAAGCTAGAAAAAATATATTTTGACTGGAAATTTGTTTCAAAAAAAAACTAGAGGGTTCCGATAAAACAAAAAGATAAGTTTGCCAAAAATTTAAGAAAAAAAATTCACATTTTTTGACTAGAATAGTAGTTCCCAGCAAAATCAATTTTTCCCCATATCTTATATAGTGAAAAAAAAAATCCTTTAGCAATCTTATCGTGTCTTTTTTTTTCGGTTTTCGGGTTAAAAAATTCCATTTTTGTTGAAAATGCTTTTGTTCTGAAAAAAGACCATAAGACAATGATTTTTCATGAAAACAACTTTTCCATCGAAGAGTGAAAAAATCTTCGAAAATAGAAAGAAGAATATTCCCTAAAAAGAAACAGAAAATCACACTTCCTTTTGGAAAAATAATAGAATTATTCACAAACTTAAATTGCTTTGAAAAAAGTATAAAACTTAAAAAATGTAAAAAAGAAACATCTTGAATCGAAAATTTGAAACGTCTAATTAACAGCTCTGAATGAATCGAAGAGGGTATTCTTATATTAGAAAAAGAAAGAGAAAACATAAAGACTTCTTCCAAAAAAAGAAATAGAGAAAAGACTGATTGAAAATTGACCTGTTGATTTATTTCTTTGAAAGTTACTTTGAAACCAAAAAAGTGTTTCCACCACGTGGAAACAAAAATATCAAAACAGAAAAAAAAAGTTTTTCCAATGAAATTAAAACAAGAACTTCTTGTATTATACACAAGATAGTTTTGTTGATGTAACAGCTTAATTGAACGTTTTACATTCAAAAAACGGAAACTATTAGGTAATTTTTCTATTTTTTCGAAAGAAGGGCTTGAGTTGAATAACAGATTCGGATCTATAACATAGAAATCGTTATGGAATAAGAGGGGATATAAAAAATGTTGTTGCCAACGTATGTTTTCATTTTTTTTCAAGAAAAAACCTCCTAAACCTTTCTTTTTAGAAATAAAATAACACATAGTACAATCTAGCTTGAACCGAATAAACCGAATAGTACTTTCAAAAGAAAGAATCTCAATCGTCATACACAAAAAAGACGCAAATATTTTATCTTAGCAACCAGGCGTTCTCCTGACTCATGAAATTCAGGCCAGCACACTAATTTTTTTTACACACCGATCTTAAAGTCTTTAGGATTCTATGATATGAAATTCTCTGACCTTTTCAGAGAAAAACCTTCCCATATCGATTGCTAAAAAGCTTTTAACTTCTTTTTAATAAGAGGAATCATTTTCTCTTCGCTAGGAAGAGCAGAAACTCGTTCTTCTAGGTTTGTTCATTATTCAAGCTATCCCTTTTCCATAGACTTTTTAACTACAAAGTGATTGAACTTCAATTTCATTGAAAATCTTACCTTTTTTGAAAAAAGAAGTTTTTCCAAAAGCGACATGCTTTTTTTTCCTTTTTCTAGGATAAGTCGTAGTTTACTTAAATAATCATTACTGATTAATATTGACGAAATTTTTACTTCATTTCAAAATGTAAAAAACTTGATTAAATCGCACTTAAAAGCCGAGTACTCTACCATTGAGTTAGCAACCCTAAAGAATATATTTATTATTGTATACCTTATTGTATACCTTAAGGTATACAATAATGATAGGCCCGTAGTAGATTATTTGTCAAATTAAGCAAAAAAAAACGAATTATCTTACAGTTAATGTTTCCTTAGTTGCGTACATGACTTCAATTGTAATCTTAACTACACCCTTTATTTTAGCAAATTTTTCTGTCTCTCTTTTTACCTTGTCCCTGAAAAAACGAGGAATTTTTTGTAGTTCTAGTTGACTTTCAGTATCCCAAATTACGTCTAAACCACCTATAGGGTTAGATTTTGTTATTACTTCTTTCATATCATGACCACCAAAAATGTCTAAAAGATGATCTTCCATACCCAGCGCAAAAGAATTATAGACCAAATCAGCTATTTGATTTGTACCTTCGTACCCCATAAAAGGACGATATCCCAAAGGAAAATTTTGTATATGAACTGGTGCAGAAATAACGCCGCAGGAGATATCAAACCGTTTACCAATATGACGTTCCATTTGAGTACCGAATATTGCGGAAGGTTCTACACAAGCAATTTTTTTCCCTACTTTAGCATGATCCTCTGTGATCAATATTTCATTACTAAAATCTTGTACCTGCTCTTTAAACCACTCTGCATCATGTTTACAATATGTACCTGTACAACTCACGCGAATTCCCATTTCTCGAGCAAGTATTTTGGTAATAGACGCGGCATGAGTTGCATCACCAAAAACAACAGTTTGCTTCCCCGTAAAATTTTGGCAATCAATAGATCTTGAAAACCAAACAGCTTGGGAAATAAACCTAGTTTGTCTATCAATATAAGATTCATAATTTACCCCCTTTTCCCCAAAAATTGAAGCAAAAGGATTCACCGATTTTTCTATCCGTCGGATACACTCGGCATTATCTATAACACCCATAGGTGTTATAGATAGATAAGGCATTCCAAATTCTTTTTTCAAAAAAAAAGCTGTCATTAACCCTATTTCACGATAAGGCACCAAATTTAACCAAGCTTTTGGTAAATTTTGCAAATCTTCGACAGACCCCCCTTCAGGGATTACTTGATTTATCTGTATATTGAGATCTTGAAATAAACGTTTTAACTCACGACAGTCATGTTGATGATGAAACCCCAAAGTAAAAATACCGATGATATTTACAGAAGGCACATCCGTCAAAAATCGGTCTAATTTTTCTTTTTTTTGTTTCGATAAATAAAAGCGAACAACTTGCTCTAAAGTCCTATCTGCTGCTTGAATTTCATTTACTTGATAATGGTCTACATCCGCCAAAATAATATTTGAATCAGATATTACAGATGCTCTATCTACAAAATTTTGTAAATCCTCTTGTAAAATACTTGAAGTACACGTAGGTGTCAATATAATCAAATCAGGATTTTCTTCTTTATCTTTCCGAAGTAGATTATCTACTACTTTTTTTTGAGATCCACGTCCTAAAACACGACGATCTACAATACTAGCTGTCGCTGGAGTAAAATTTCTTTCCCTCTCTAGCATAGAACGCATTACATTGAAATAATCATCTCCCAAAGGAGCATGCATAATAGCATGGACATTTTTAAATGAATTAGCTACTCGTAAAGTTCCAATATGAGCAGGACCGGCATACATCCAATAAGCTAATTTCATAAACAAAATTTTTGAGTGATTAATTTTATTAAATTTTTATTTAATTACACTACAACAAAGAGATATTCCTTATAAATCAAAAAATATTGTATAGGTTATAATTTTCTTTTGTTCTTTTGTTTGTCTTGCTTGCAGCCAAAAAAATGAAGCCCTTTTTACTCAGTGGTAGAGTAAAGCCATGGTAAGGCGTAAGTCATCGGTTCAAATCCGATAATGGACTTTAGCCTTCATTATAAGTATATCCTAAAAATTAAGAACCCTTGTTAATTTTTACTTTTGAATTCTAATTTTTTCTTATAATGGTAAAGTAGATAAGTATTTTTATCGATTTTTGCTCATTAATTTAATTCTTTTGTCTTTATATTCAAAATTCAAATTTAATCAAAAATCAAAAAAAGAAAATGAACAAAATGTTTAAAAAAGGAGGATAATAATGACTATAGCACTTGGAAACTTTTCCAAAGAGGAAAAAACATTTTTGGATACTCTGGATGATTGGCTACGCAGAGACCGGTTCATTTTTATAGGTTGGTCTGGTCTATTACTTTTTCCTTGTGCTTATTTCGCCTTGGGTGGATGGTTCACTGGTACAACCTTTGTGACTTCGTGGTATACTCACGGACTAGCTAGTTCCTATTTAGAAGGCTGTAATTTTTTAACAGCTGCAGTTTCTACTCCCGCGAATAGTTTAGCACATTCACTTCTTCTATTATGGGGCCCTGAAGCACAAGGGGATTTCACGCGTTGGTGTCAATTAGGTGGTCTATGGACCTTCGTAGCTCTGCATGGTGCTTTCGGTTTAATAGGTTTCATGTTACGCCAATTTGAACTTGCTAGATCTGTACAATTACGACCATATAATGCAATTGCATTTTCTGCTCCAATTGCTGTTTTTGTTTCAGTTTTTTTAATCTATCCTTTAGGTCAATCTGGTTGGTTTTTCGCTCCCAGTTTTGGAGTTGCTGCTATTTTCCGATTTATCCTTTTTTTCCAAGGTTTTCATAATTGGACCTTAAACCCGTTTCACATGATGGGAGTTGCCGGGGTTTTAGGAGCTGCTCTGCTATGTGCTATTCACGGTGCTACTGTAGAAAATACTTTATTTGAAGACGGAGACGGGGCAAACACATTCCGTGCATTTAACCCGACTCAAGCCGAAGAAACTTATTCCATGGTCACGGCTAATCGTTTTTGGTCCCAGATTTTTGGAGTTGCTTTTTCTAATAAACGTTGGTTACATTTTTTCATGTTATTTGTACCTGTAACTGGTTTATGGATGAGTGCTATTGGAGTTGTAGGCTTAGCTCTAAACTTACGTGCCTATGACTTTGTTTCCCAAGAAATCCGCGCAGCGGAAGACCCTGAATTTGAGACTTTCTATACAAAAAATATCCTCCTGAATGAAGGTATTCGAGCCTGGATGGCGGCTCAAGATCAGCCTCATGAAAACCTTATATTCCCCGAGGAGGTTTTACCCCGTGGAAACGCTCTTTAATGGAACTCTTACTTTAGCTGGTCGTGATCAAGAAACTACAGGGTTTGCTTGGTGGGCCGGTAATGCTAGACTAATCAATTTATCTGGTAAATTACTTGGAGCTCACGTGTCTCATGCTGGACTAATTGTGTTCTGGGCCGGAGCTATGAACCTTTTCGAGGTGGCTCATTTTATACCTGAAAAACCTATGTATGAACAAGGGTTAATTTTACTTCCTCATCTCGCTACTCTAGGGTGGGGAGTAGGTCCTGGTGGAGATGTTGTCGACACTTTTTCTTTTTTTGTATCAGGAGTACTTCATATAATTTCTTCTGCCGTTCTAGGCTTCGGTGGTCTTTACCACGCCCTTATAGGTCCTGAAACGTTAGAAGAGTCTTTTCCTTTTTTCGGTTATGCTTGGAAGGATAGAAATAAAATGACTACCATTTTGGGTATTCATCTCATCTTACTCGGTGCTGGTTCTTTTCTTCTCGTGCTAAAAGCTCTCTATTTTGGAGGTATATATGATACCTGGGCTCCGGGTGGTGGAGATGTAAGAAAAATAACAAATATGACCCTTAACCCCAATACTATTTTTAGTTATTTACTGAAATCTCCTTTTGGAGGAGAAGGATGGATTGTTAGTGTAAACAATATGGAAGATTTAATTGGAGGACATTTCTGGTTGGGTTCAATTTGTTTCTTCGGTGGTATTTGGCACATATTAACTAAACCTTTTGCATGGACTCGTCGTGCTTTTGTTTGGTCTGGCGAAGCTTATCTATCATATAGCTTAGCGGCTCTTTCTTTGTTTGGTTTTATTGCTTGCTGTTTCGTTTGGTTTAATAATACAGCGTATCCCAGCGAGTTTTATGGGCCTACTGGCCCAGAAGCTTCTCAAGCTCAAGCTTTTACTTTCTTAGTTAGAGACCAACGTCTTGGAGCTAGTGTAGGATCTGCCCAAGGACCAACTGGATTGGGTAAATATCTTATGCGTTCCCCTACTGGGGAAATTATTTTTGGTGGGGAGACTATGCGTTTTTGGGATCTTCGGGCCCCTTGGTTAGAACCTCTTAGAGGTCCTAATGGTTTAGACCTTAATAAATTAAAAAAAGATATACAACCTTGGCAAGAACGGCGTTCAGCCGAATATATGACGCATGCTCCTTTAGGTTCTTTAAACTCAGTAGGCGGTGTGGCTACTGAAATAAATGCAGTAAATTTTGTTTCTCCCCGAAGCTGGTTAGCTACTTCGCATTTTGTTCTAGGGTTTTTTTTCTTTGTAGGTCATTTGTGGCATGCGGGAAGAGCTCGTGCAGCCGCAGCAGGTTTTGAAAAGGGGATTGACCGAGATTTAGAACCTGTCCTGTTTATGACCCCTCTAAACTAAACCCAAACATAAAAGAAAAAGAATGGTTATCCCATTCTTTTTCTTTTGGTAATTTTGAATTGAATTTCTTTTATTCCAAACAAAAGGAGAGAGAGGGATTCGAACCCCCGATAGTTTGTAACCTATGCCGGTTTTCAAGACCGGAGCCATAAACCACTCGGCCATCTCTCCTAAAGTCTTCTCTAGAAAAAAATCTTATTTCATTTCAAAAACAAAAAGGGGTGCAATTTTTACATATTAGATTTCATTCTAATTCGATCAAATAAGGATCAAATGGTATAGTTTATGTTGGATTTTATCAAAATTATGACTATTGCTTTTCAACTGACTATGTTTGCATTAATCGCAATTTCCTTTCTATTACTTATAGGCGTACCTATCGCTTTCGCTTTCCCAGAAGGTTGGTCAGGTAATAAAAATATTCTATTTTCTGCTGTCTCATTATGGATTGGATTAGTTATTTCTGTAGGCGTCCTAAATTCTTTTATATAACTCACAAACTTAATAAGTTCACAAACTTAATAAGTAAAAAGCAAAAAATAATTGAACGGATTGAAAAATAGTAATATAAAATAATAGTAATATAAAATAACAATATAGAAAACATATTAATAAGAATAAGACATATTAATAAGACATAATATGTCTTGTTTCCTTAATACCTTGCGGATATGGTTGAATGGTAAAATTTCTCTTTGCCAAGGAGAAGACGCGGGTTCGATTCCCGCTATCCGCCCACAAAATAACCATCTTGGCGGAGACGGGATTTGAACCCGTGACCTCAAGGTTATGAGCCTTGCGAGCTACCAGGCTACTCTACTCCGCGCTATTGTCTACCTTCCATAAAAGAAAAACCTCCTAGAAAAGAAAAGAAAAAAGCGTCGAAGTATCTTCGACGCTTTTTTATACTATGCCTACCAACTTGATTTGATTATACCAGGTAATAAACAAGCATGAGCCATTTTACGAAATACATGTCCACAAAATCCAAAGTCTCGATAAAACCCTCTCGGCCTTCCAGTCAAAAAACAACGACGATGAAGACGTGTTGGTGCACTATTACGTGGTAAAGATTGGATTTTACAAATCATTTTTTCCTGTGAGAAAAAAAAGGCTTCCTTTTTCTTTAAAGACTCGCGAATTGCACGATATTTCTGTTCTAACCGTTGACGTTTTTTTTCTCTTTCAATAAGACTTTTTTTTGCCATAGTTTCTAACTATAAAAAAAATAAAAGATCGATCAGATTCTAAAGATAAGGGTGATTACTCATTTTTATTCAATTGAATTTTTTTGTTTAGGAGTTGTTTCGTTAATTAACCAAATTTACCTGAAGTTGAAGCAATTAAAAAGGCTGCATAAGTAAATATATACCCTACAGAAAAGTGAGACAATCCAACTAATCGTGCTTGGACAATAGAAAGAGCTACAGGTTTATCTTTCCATCGAACTAGGTTTGCTAAAGGCGTTTTTTCATGAGCCCACGCAAGAGTTTCAATAAGCTCCTGCCAATATCCACGCCAAGAGATCAGAAACATAAATCCAGTAGCCCAAACAAGATGCCCAAATAAGAACATCCATGCCCAGACAGATAAACTGTTCATACCAACAGGGTTGTATCCATTAATAAGTTGGGAAGAATTTAACCAAAGATAATCTCTTAACCATCCCATTAAATAAGTAGAAGATTCATTAAATTGTGCTACATTCCCCTGCCATAAAGTTAGATGCTTCCAATGCCAATAGAAAGTAACCCATCCAATAGTATTCAACATCCAGAAAACTGCTAAATAAAAAGCATCCCACGCTGAAATATCACAGGTACCACCTCGGCCTGGACCATCACAAGGAAAACTATAACCAAAATCTCTTTTATCGGGCATTAGTTTAGAACCTCGTGCATCTAAAGCACCTTTTACTAAAATTAATGTAGTTGTATGCAAACCTAAAGCAATAGCATGGTGAACCAAAAAATCGCCGGGACCAATTGGTAAGAATAGTGAATTATTTTTATCATTAATAGCGTTTAACCAACCCGGCAACCATATACTTTTTCCAGCAGCAAATGCTGGTCCCTTTGTTGAAGCTAAGAGTACGTCAAATCCATATAAAGATTTACCGTGAGCAGATTGTATCCACTGAGCAAAAATAGGTTCAATCAATATTTGTTTTTCCGGAGTACCAAAAGCTAGCATAACATCATTATGCACATATAACCCTAACGTATGAAAACCAAGAAATAAACTAACCCAACTTAGATGAGAAATTATTGCTTCTTTATGATCTAACATCCTTGCCAAAACATTATCCTGATTTTGTTCCGGATTATAATCCCGTATGAAAAAAATAGCCCCATGGGCAAAAGCCCCTGTCATGATGAATCCAGCAATGTATTGATGATGAGCATATAGCGCAGCTTGGGTAGTAAAGTCTTGTGCTAGAAAGGCATAAGCAGGTAAAGAATACATGTGTTGAGCTACCAAAGAAGTAATTACCCCTAAAGAGGCTAAAGCAAGACCTAACTGAAAATGAAGAGAATTATTGATTGTATTGTAAAGACTCTTATGCCCGCGACCTAACTTTCCTCCCGGAGGCATATGAGCTTCTAAAATATCTTTTATACTATGTCCAATCCCAAAATTGGTTCTATACATATGACCAGCGAGAAAAAAGATTAAGGCAATAGCTAAATGATGATGAGCTATATCAGTCAACCATAAACTTTGAGTTTGCGGATGAAATCCACCAAGAAGAGTTAGAATAGCAGTTCCGGCCCCTTGCGAAGTGCCAAATAAATGACTATTAGAATCCGGATTTTGAGAATACAAATTCCACTGACCCGAGAAAAGAGGACCTAACCCTTGAGGATATGGTAAAACACTTAAAAAATTAACCCATCGCACATGGATCCCCCTTGATTCTGGAATAGCTACATGAACTAAATGTCCTGTCCAAGCTAAAGAACTTACTCCAAAAAGCCCTGACAAATGATGATTAAGACGTGATTCCGCATTTTTGAACCATGAGATACTTGGTTTCCGTTTCGATTGTAAATGAAATCTACCTGCTATTAAAAAAACAGTAGAAAGAAATATTAAAAAAAGAGCTCCAGTATAAAGATCTTCATTAGTACGTAATCCAACTGTATACCACCATTGATAAAGACCGGAATAAGCAATATTGACCGGCCCAGGAGCGCTTCCTCGAGTAAAAGCTTCTATAGCCGGTTGACCGAAATGAGGATCCCAAATAGCATGAGCAATAGGTCTTACGTGTAAAGGGTCATTTATCCAAAACTCAAAATTACCTTGCCAAGCTACATGGAACAAATTTCCAGAAGTCCATAGAAAGATTATAGCTAATTGACCAAAATGGGAAGCAAATATTTGTTGATACAATTGTTCTTCCGTAATATCATCATGACTCTCAAAGTCATGTGCAGTTGCAATACCAAACCAAATACGACGAGTAGTCGGGTCTTGGGACAAACCTTGACTGAACTTCGGAAATCTTGATATCATAATGGTTACATCCGCTATTATTCTACTGCAATAATTCTTGCTAGGAAGAACGACCATGTTGTGACAATTCCTCCCAGGAGATAATGAGCCACTCCTACAGCACGCCCTTGTACAATGCTTAAGGCTCTAGGCTGGATAGCAGGAGCAACTTTCAATTTGTTATGGGCCCATACAATTGATTCTATAAGTTCTTGCCAATACCCCCGACCGCTAAATAAAAACATTAAACTAAAAGCCCAAACAAAATGAGCACCCAAAAAGAAAAGGCCATATGCGGATAACGCAGAACCATAAGATTGAATTACTTGAGAAGCTTGTGCCCATAGAAAATCACGAAGCCACCCATTAATTGTAACGGAACTTTGTGCAAAGTTTCCCCCCGTGATATGAGTTACTACTCCCTGAGTGCTTATATTACCCCAAACGTCCGATTGCATTTTCCAACTAAAATGAAATATAACAACAGAAATTGCATTGTACATCCAGAATAAACCTAAAAAAACATGATCCCATGCAGATACTTGACAGGTTCCTCCTCTTCCAGGTCCATCACAAGGAAATCTAAAACCAAGATTCGCTTTATCGGGTATCAAACGGGAACTGCGCGCAAATAAAACACCTTTGAGTAAGATTAATACAGTTACATGAATTGTAAAAGCATGAATGTGGTGAACTAAAAAGTCTGCAGTTCCCAAAGGAATCGGTAACAAAGCTACTTTAGTACCTACTGTTACCAAATCATTGCCTCCCCAAGTGAAACTTGTACTTGCTGTTGCAGCAGGAGCTGTAAACCTAGGTGCTGTTACGTGAGTATTTTGTAACCATTGAGCAAATATTGGTTGTAATTGTATAGCAGTATCCGAAAACATATCTTGAGGACGCCCTAATGCACTCATAGTATCATTATGAATATATAGACCAAAACTATGAAAGCCTAAGAATATACATGTCCAGTTTAGATGCGATATAATTGCATCACGATGTCGAAGAACTCTATCGAATAAATTATTATAAGAAGTAGTTGAATCATAATCTCTAACTAGGAAAATCGCCGCATGTGCTGCGGCACCAATGATGATAAACCCGCCAATCCACATGTGATGTGTGAATAAAGAAAGTTGAGTACCATAGTCAATGGCTAGATAAGGATAAGGGGGCATAGAATACATATGATGAGCTACAACAATAGTCAAAGACCCTAATATAGCCAAGTTAAGAGCTAATTGAGCATGCCATGAGGTAGTTAATATTTCATAAAGACCTTTATGCCCCTCTCCTGTAAATGGGCCCTTATGAGCTTCTAAAATTTCCTGTATACTATGCCCAATACCCCAATTGGTTTTATACATATGGCCAGCTATCAGAAAAATAACGGCAATAGCTAAATGATGGTGTACAATATCAGTCAACCACAATCCTCCTGTTATTGGGTTTAAACCCCCCCGAAACGTTAAAATTTCGGAATATTCAGACCAATTTAGTGTAAAAAAGGGAGTCAAGCCTTTAGAAAAACTAGGATAAAGTTGAACTAAAAGGTCGCGGTTTAAAATAAATTCATGAGGCAGTGGTATCTCTTTAGGGTCCACTCCAGCATCTAGAAGTTGGTTAATAGGTAAAGATACGTGTACTTGGTGCCCTGCCCAAGATAGCGAACCAAGTCCTAATAACCCTGCTAAATGGTGATTTAACATAGATTCTACTTGGAACCAAGATAATTTTGGAGCAGCTTTGTGATAATGAAACCAACCAGCAAACAGCATTAATGCTGCAAAGATCAATCCACCAATTGCAGTACAGTAAAGTTGTAATTCACTTGTTATTCCAGATGCTCTCCAAATTTGGAAGAATCCAGATGTTATCTGTATTCCTCTAAAACCTCCACCTACGTCCCCATTCAATATTTCTTGGCCTACTATAGGCCAAACCACTTGAGCACTAGGTTTTATATGAGTGGGATCCGCGAGCCATGCTTCATAATTGGAAAAACGAGCCCCATGGAAATACATACCACTTAACCAAATAAAGATGATGGCTAATTGACCAAAATGAGCACTAAAAATTTTGCGAGAAATTTCTTCTAAATCTTCGGTATGACTATCAAAATCATGAGCATCCGCATGTAAGTTCCAAATCCAAGTAGTAGTTTCAGGATCCCCTTTTGCTAATGTCCTTGAAAAATGTCCGGGGTTAGCCCATTTTTCAAAAGAAGTTTTGATAGGATCTCTCTCCACCATAATCTTAACTTCTGATTCCGGTGAACGCATAATCATAGAGTTCTCCTTTGTTAGGATGAAACAAAAAAGAGACCCGCCAACTGGAATTAGTAAATGATAAATCTCAAACCAATTCTTTGTTTATTTTCGAATTTAGAACTGGAACGATTTGAAAAAGAAAATGGAACTAGGGCGGGTGTTCGTTTTTTATTATGACACATTGAAAGGGGCGCTTAATGGACTATTCAGATTCAAAAAAGCCTTTTGAATTTTTGAATTATATAGTCTATTCTATCAAATAATTTCTACAAAGCCTGGGGTGGACATAATTGGTCCAACCCCTACCCTTTACAGTCTAGATCCCATTGATAACATATACATTTACTTTCCTTTAATATCGATTTTCCTTTTCTGAAAATATTCAATCAAAACGTCCTGTAATTTTTAACCAATTTTGTGCTTCGATGTAATTAGCTGGAGCTAATAGTATAGCTTGTTTCCAATATTCTGCAGCTTGATCAAACCAAACCTCTGCTGCTTCAGGATCTCCCTGGTTAATAGCCTGTTCTCCTCGGTCAGAATAGGTTATTATTTTCCTTTCCTTAGAACCGTACTTGAGAGTTTCCTTCCTCATACGGCTCAATCAACTCTTGAGTCCTTTAACGAAAAAAAAAAAAACACTCGAAAGTGGGGAAATCTATTCAAACTAATCGCAGGACCAGAAGTTACTAAACTGAGTTTCAAACTTTACTAAATTTTTAGTTTTCTCTGTTCTCCTACCACCTTGTGAATTCCAAAAAAAAGTCTTTGTGTGAGAGAGGGAGGGGTACCTATCCCCGTATAGAATTTGAAAAAAGTACTTTCTTAGAAAAGTACTTACTTGCCGTCTTTAGGACCTAATACTACACCACTGCGCAATACTTATGAAAGACAAAGAATAAACTTTATTACATAAGTAAATCCCTTTATGAGCAGATCTAATTGTATCAACTCCAAAAATTCAAAATTGATCTTTATGGTGCTTTTTCCCCTTATAGTTTCAATTACTTTCTCCATAGAAACAAATATAAGCTTTTTTAGCATCCTACCCGGGTAGGGGACCCTTTTGTTTTTTTTTTTGCTACAGCTGATACAGCCCAACTGTTGTTATTTAAGAGTAGTGGCAATATGTAGAAAGCCTTTTGGTTTGTTTTTAACTAACTTAATTCTATCCTACAGATAGACGCACGTAATGACAGATCAAAGCTGTATTATTAAAGGCTTGTGGTAACGTTGGATTTCGTTCTAATGCCTGGAAATAATATTCCAAAGCCTTGGCATGTTCCCCATTACTAGTATGTACAAGTCCTATATTATATAATATATAACTTCGGTCATAAGGATCAACTTCCAATCGCATTGCTTCATAATAATTTTGAAGAGCTTCTGCATATTCTCCTTCTGATTGTGCTGACATTCGTTACGGTCGTTCTTATTGATTCAACTTTTAATAATCTCCGGTTCAAAACCGTACTTGAGATTCTCATCTCATACGGCTCCTCCGTTCTTTTACATAATAAAAAAAAAAGAAGAATAAGCAACATCTAAAAATTAGAAGGGACTAGTATGTTTTGAATCAAAATCTAGCCATCCTTTTCAGAAAGAGTCTTTTCAACACCTTCTACTCTTTGTTTGTTCTTACTGCTTTGCACTTTTAAACAGGGTTTAATCACTTCAACAAAATTCGATGGTTCTTTTGGTATCCGAAATACAAACAAGATGGTTTTGGATTGTCTCAACCATTCGAATTAACCCTCATTAAGGGCTACTAAAAAATAGTAAGTGAAATCAAATCTAACGAAGCTTTTCATTGGTCGATTCCTATATGTAATGTCTTTCCTTTATGCATTTATTTATATTATATAGTATATACAATACGTATCCTTTTGCTTAATATTCTACTATGTAGATCCAAAGACGCATTAATCCGGGATACAGGACAGAAGGAGTTGCTCTTTTTCAAAGACTCACCTTCACTAAACATAAGTTTTTTGGCCGTTTATTCGAAAGAAAAAAAAAAAGGCCAAAAAATCAAATCACACCATCTCTGTAGTAAGCAAAGGCTTGTTTTTCTGTTAAAACCGTTGGAATTATTTTTAATATAATATCTGCTAATATTGTGAACGTTTTATCTATAAAATTCTCATTTTTTTGAGATCTGGGCATAGTGATCAAATTGTTTTTTTTTTTTTGCTTCAGTTCCTTTTGGAATGAGTTTCATCACATAGAAATGCTTACTACAAAAATAATAGAATAGGAAATTCCAATTCCATAAGTTTTTATGGGGAGGAGATTACCCGAGGAAAGATGGTCGAGTGGTTCAAGACGTAGCATTGGAAATGCTATATAGACTTATGTCTACCGAGGGTTCAAATCCCTCTCTTTCCGCATTTCCCGTTTTTTCTCTTTTGGAAAAGATTGAAACCCCATTTTTTGGATTAAATCCGCCGAGAATAATATTCTATAACTAGCATTTCTTTAATTTTTAATTGAAGATCTTTTGTATCTATAATTTTATTAACTATTCCTTTATTTTGTGACAAATTGAAGGTCAAATAATGTGGTACTCTATTTCTATTTTTCCAAAGTTGACCCCAACTTTTTTTCATTCGAATTCTCAGTCTTTCTGGATCTTTTCCTTTTAAAGTTATAATATCTTGGGGTTTACAACGATAACTTGGTATATCCACTATATGATGATTGACTAAAATATGTCTATGATTAACTAGTTGCCTGGCTCCAGGAATAGTACGAGCTATACCTAATCGAAAAAGAATATTATCTAAACGCATTTCAAGTAATTGAAGTAAGACCTGGCCTGTTGACCCCTGAGCATTTTTAGCAATATGAACATATTGCCGTAATTGTCGTTCTGTTAAGCCATAATGAAAACGAATTTTTTGTTTTTCTTGTAAACAAACGAGATATTGAGATTTTTTCCACCAGGGTCGAGAAGATCGGTGAACACGTTTTTTATATTTAGGTCTTTTACTCGTAAGTCCTGGTAATGTTTTAAGACGGCGTATGATTTTGAACCGAGGTCCTAAATAACGGGACATAAAAAGCATTCCTTTTCCTTCCATTTCACAAATTTTTCTTTTGTTAGAATAATATGTTAGACCTTATCCGGCCTATATCTTGTTTCATGACAAGGTAGCAGCAATTTTTTTTTACTTTTGAAACGTTAGGCCCTTTCTTCTAAATTCATAATATCTTCAAAACGATTATATCTTCAAAAATCTTATGGGCATATAGAACTACTTTACGGTATAATATGTCATTCTGACAAGCAAATTTTTTAAAAAAGAAGAAATAGTTGGATTAATCCATTAAGTCCATTCTCAAACAATTACAGATTTCAAAAAAGTTCAATTCAAAACAATTCTAAAAAATTAGATTATGGAAGTCAATATTCTAGCACTTATTGCTGTTGCACTTTTTATTTCGATTCCTACTGCTTTTCTAGTCATCATTTATGTAAAAACAATCAGCGAAAACAATTGATTGATTACAAATTCGTTTATAAATATTAGTAGTCGTATCAAAAAAAAGATTGATACTACTACTAATATACCCGTATTAAAAAGCATTAGATTCTTTTTTAGAGTCCACTTCTTCCCCATACTACAAGTGAAAGCGAAAAGGTAAACACTACCATTAAAGCAGCCCAAGCAATACCGGTTATATCCATATAAAAAATTTCCTTTTTTATTACTAATGATAAGAAAATTAATAACAATTGTGCAAAGTAGAAAAGATCGGAGATTTCAATTAAATAATAGTGAAAAAAAGTTTCTTGACCACAAAAAAGTAGGCGACACCCAGATTTGAACTGGGGGATCAGGGATTTGCAGTCCTCTGCCTTACCACTTGGCTATGCCGCCAAACCCCATCAATTTTTAGTAAAATAATGTTTGTTTCATTCTTGATTTTGTGTGTTTACTATAGTCTAAAACAAAAACCAATGCAAGTCAAAATAAAACCTCTTTTTTCTAAGTGCCAAATCCATAAAAAAAAAAAAACAGTTTTTCTCTATATGAGTTCTATATAAAAGAATTAAAAAAAAAAAGAAAATGTTTATGTTTACAATTCCCGATTTTAGTCAAATACAAATGAAAGGGTTTTTCCGTTTCATTGAAAAGGATATATTTGAAAAACTAGTTGATTTTCCACAAATTTCTAATACTGAAAAAGAAGTCAAATTTTTTTTTGGTAAAAATTATAAAATCATGGAACCCCCAACAACAGAAAGGAATGCGGTATATCAACGTTTTACATTTTCTTCAAAATTTTATGTACCAGGAATTTTTCTTTATTGGAAACAAATGAAAAGGAAAAGAATGATATATCTCGGAGATATTCCTTTGATGAATGATCATGGAACATTTGTAATAAATGGGAATTATAGGGTCGTAGTTAATCAAATAATAAGAAGTCCTGGTATCTACTATAGTTTAGAACAAAAAAAAGCTGGAAATATATATACTGGCACTCTAATCTCTGATTGTGGAGAAAGGTTGAAATTCGAAATTGATATCAAAAAAAAACTATGGGTTCGTATAAGCAGAAAGAAAAAAGTTTCTATTTTAGTTTTCTTATTCACTATGGGTCTAAAAATTGAAGAGGTTCTCTATAATACTTATAATCTAACAGGATTTGAAGGTTGGGAATTAATTTGGAACGAAAAAATGAAACAAAAACTTTCACGAAAGGGGGGCCCCATTCTTACCTTTTATGAAGAACTCGAATCCATGAAATGCGATAGTAGTGATTTTGCTTTTTCAGAGTTTCTATATAAGAAATTGACTAACTTTATTTCAAAAAGATGTGAATTAGGAAGAATTGGTAGACGAAATCTAAATCAAAAGTTAAACCTCGATATACCTGATAACGAAATTTTTTTATTACCGCAAGATGTATTAGCTATTGTAGATTATCTGATTAAAGTAAGTTATGGTTTGGGTACGATCGATAATATCGATCACCTTCAAAATCGACATTTCTGTTCCGTGTCAGATTTCTTAAAAAAAGAAGTTGGATTAGCTCTAAATCGTGTGAAAGTTTTAATTCAAAAAAATATGCAAACAATAGAAATACTTGAAAATACCCAGAATAAACAAATAATGTTCCCAGAGTTTCCATTTATTTCCACCCAATTAACAAGAACTTTGAAACATTTTTTTGGGTTACACCCCCTATCACAATTTTTAGAGCAAACGAACCCGTTAGCAGAAATACTTCATGGAAGAAAAGTTAGCTTTTTAGGCCCTGGAGGTTTAACGGAGCGAACTGCTAGTTTTCGCGCACGAGATATTCATCCTAGTTATTATGGACGTTTTTGTCCAATTAATACTCCTGAAGGGCAGAATGCCGGGCTTATCGCCTCACTTGCAAATTCCGTAAACGTTGATGATTTTGGTTTTTTAAAAAGTCCATTCTATAATGTAACGAAAAAATCCAATGAAGACCATATGGTTTCTTATCTATTGCCAAATGAAGATAAAAATTACCGAATAGCTTTAGAAAATTTGTTGGCGGTAGATCATAAACTTCCAGAAAAGAAAAATACTCCAACTCAATATCGCCAAGATTTTCTATCTGTTGCATGGGAACAAATCCATTTCAGAAGTATTTTGCCTTTACAATATTTTTCCATTGGAGTTTCTCTGATTCCTTTTCTAGAACACAATGATGCGACTCGCGCTTTAATGGGTTCAAATATGCAGCGTCAAGCTGTCCCATTACTTCAACCAGAAAAATGCATTGTTGGAACTGGCCTAGAAGGCCAACTAGCACTCGATTCAAGAATTTTAGCAACAAGTATTCAAGAAGGAAGAATCGAATATTTTGATTCGAAGACTATTGTGTCATCCCTGAACAGAAAAACAATAGAAACAATTTTAGAGATATATCAACGCTCTAATAGCAATATTTTGATTCATCAAAGACCTCAAGTAAATCAGGGTAACTATGTGAAAAGAGGGCAATTTATGGCAGATGGTTCGACCACAATAGGAGGGGAGCTCTGCTTAGGAAAAAATATATTAGTAGCGTATATGCCGTGGCAAGGATACAATTTTGAAGACGCAATCCTTATCAATGAACGTCTTATCTATGAAGAAATTTTTACTTCTTTTCATATTACAAGGTATGAAACTATGATTTATATGGCAGAGTGTGAGATTTTAACAAAAGAAATACCTCAAATCGAAGCTTACTCACTTCGTCATTTGGATGAAAATGGTATTGTTAGGGTAGGTTCTTGGATACAACCGGGTGATGTTTTAGTGGGCAAATTAAAACCTCGGTCCTCCCAGGAAGTCTTGCGTTTTCCAGAACTAAGATTATTACAAGATCTTTTTTGTACTCCTCGGACAAAAGAAACTTGTCTAAAAGCAAATGGCAAAGGTCGAGTTATTGATGTAAATTGGATCAAACTTCAAACATTGTGGCAAGATAATTTAAGAAAAAGCCATCACGAAGATGATGATATAGAAGATGATTTTGAAAAAAATGATCAAACTGACCCTGGGGAGAATGATTCAGAAAAAGTGCATGTATATATTTTACAAAAACGTAAAATACAAGTAGGCGACAAAGTCGCCGGAAGGCACGGTAATAAAGGAATTATTTCCAAAGTTTTGTCTAGGCAAGAAATGCCGTTTTTACAAAACGGGAAACCTGTAGATATGATATTAAACCCTTTGGGAGTACCTTCTCGGATGAATGTAGGACAAATTTTTGAATGTTTACTTGGTTTAGCAGGAACCTTAATGAACAAACAGTATAGAATACCACCCTTTGACGAAAGATATGAGCAAGAAGCTTCTAGAAAATTAGTTTTTAATGAACTTCACAAAGCTAGTGAACAAACAGTGAATCCATGGGTTTTCGAACTGGAACATCTTGGAAAAACCAAGATTTTTGATGGAAAAACAGGAGAAATTTTGGAACAACCTGTAACCGTAGGAAAAGCTTATATGATGAAATTAATTCATCAAGTTTATGATAAAATGCACGCCCGTTCCACCGGAAGTTATGCAAGGATAACACAACAACCTGTACAAGGAAAATCAAAAGGAGGAGGTCAACGACTTGGAGAAATGGAAGTTTGGGCTTTAGAAAGTTTTGGTGTTGCTTCTATTTTACAAGAGATGCTTACTGTCAAATCTGACCATCTAAAAACTCGTACTAAAATACTTAGATCCATATTAGATGGGCATTCAGTACCTAAAGCTGAAACTGCTACGGAGTCCTTTCGCGTGCTTATTCGAGAATTACGATCTTTAGCTTTAGAATTGAATCATACTATTATATCAGAAAAAAACTTTCAGATAGAAAATAAATTCAATTTCAATCAAATTGCTTATGATTGACTCAAAGAAAAAACATCAAAAACTGAGAATTACATTAGTTTCGCCTGAACAGATTCGTGCTTGGTGTGAAAAAACTTTACCCAATGGAGAAAAGGTTGGACAAGTACTCAATCCAAGGACTATCGACTTAGTAACAAATAAACCAAAAAGAAACGGATTATTTTGTGAACGGATTTTTGGACCCGTGAAAAATGGAGTTTGTGCTTGTGAAAAAAAGCCTGGAGAAGAAAAGAAAGGCTTCCCCTTTGGAGATCGGAAAAAGAAAAAAACTTCCATTTGTGAACATTGTGGAGTTGAACTTGTAGACTCTCGAGTTCGAAGATACCGAATGGGGTACATTCAATTAGTATGTCCAGTAACTCATATCTGGTATTTCAAACGCATCCCTAGTTATATCGCGATGTTAATTGGGAAAAAAAATTCCGAAATAAAAGACCTAGTATACTGCAACGTGTGACTTGATCCTAAGTTCCGACTATACAGACCAAACTGTCATTCTAGCTATCATTAGAATGCTCTCAATTCTGACATGTCTTCCTCAGAATGAATACCATGAAGCTTAGAAAATAGTGAGAAATAGAAATTAGTCCAAGGTTTTATCTGCTTTTTGGCTTCGGTAAATAGGGATTAGTCTCTTTAAGTTGAATCAGTTTCCTCTCTAAAATAGACGCTAGCTATGGTTATAGAAATATAATCGTTGCATATAACTTTTCATAAGTATTCTAACCATCGAAGTGGGACAGAGACCTAAAAGATTAAGTTAAAAAAAAAAAAAAACGAACAACAGACAAGTAAACCCCAAGTCTAAAAAATTTTTTTTTCGAAAAAAACTATTGGGAAAAGACTACTCAATAATTCTATTTTGAAATTTTGCTAATTTTAGAACGTGAGCAATGGGTACTTTTTTGGATAGTTTTCTTTTGCTTATCCAAGCTAAAGAGAAGTTTTTTACCAAAACTTTTTAGAGTGACTTGAGTCGTATGAAAAGATAACTTTCACGTCCGATTCTAGAGGGAGATAGATAATCTATCCAAATATTTTTCTTGCTAGGCCCACAACTAATAGACCTACTATATCACGATTCCGGGGTCTATTACAACATGAAGACATTCCATCGTGGATGGATTTTATTGTTCCTTATATTTCTGGTTGGAATTTTGTCGAATTTCAAGAAAGAGAAATAGCTATTGGTGGAAATGCTATACAGAAACAATTAACTGGTTTGGATCTTCGTATTCTTCTGGATCAGTCATATATTGAATGGAAAAAGCTCTTAAAAAATTACAAAATTCAAAGAGGTAAAAACAAAATACAACAAAGAAACCATTTTTTGAGCAGACGCATAAAATTTGCTAAATATTTGATCCAAGCAAAAATCCAACCAGAATGGATGGTTCTATGTTTATTACCAGTTCTTCCCCCCGAATTAAGACCTATTTTTGCTTTGGGTCAACAAATGGTTGTGGAGTCAGATTTGAATAAACTTTATCAAAAAGTTCTTATTCGGAATAAGAATCTTCAAACTAGTTTCGAAATGCAAGGCGGTCCCTTTTATTCAACAGGGGATTTCTTGACTCTTCAAAAACGATTACTCCAAGAAGCCGTAGATGCACTTCTAGACAATGATAGAACCGTCGGACAACCGAGAAATTTTCATAATAGACCATATAAGTCATTTTCGGATGTGATTGCGGGTAAAGAAGGAAGATTTCGTACAAATTTACTTGGAAAACGAGTAGATTATTCAGGTCGATCCGTTATTATAGTGGGTCCTTCTCTGGCATTGCATCAATGTGGGTTACCTCGAGAAATGGCAATCAAGCTTTTTCAACCTTTTTTAATTCGTAGTCTTATTGGACGAGGTTTTGCTTCCAATCTGAGAGCTGCTAAAAATTTGATTCAAAAACGGAAAAACATTGTTTGGAAAATACTTAAAAAAGTAATGCTGGGGCACCCTGTATTGTTAAATCGAGCACCTACTCTCCACAAATTTGGAATATTAGCGTTTCAACCAATTCTAGTAAAAGAGCATGCCATTCGTTTACATCCATTAGTTTGTACGGGATTTAATGCAGACTTTGACGGAGACCAAATGGCTGTTCATGTACCTTTATCTCCAGAAGCTATTGTAGAAGCCCGTTTACTTATGTTTTCTTATACAAATATTTTATCTACAAGTCATGGAAGTCCTATTACAATACCAACACAAGATATGCTTCTTGGACTTTATATATTAACTGTTGAAAAACCACAAGATATTTACGAAATAAGATATCACCCATTTCAATCAAAAGAGATCATTTTTTTTAGAAAAAAGAATACTTATTTCTTAAGTTTTAATCATGTGTTCATAGCATTTCAAAAAAAACAAGTCCAATTAAACAACCCTTTATGGTTGAAATGGAAAGTAGCAAATGGAAGTATTCTTACCCCAACAGCCCGAGAAGTCCCTATTGAAATTCAATATCACCCTAAGGGCTTATCTCAGCAAATTTATGAACATTATGTGACTCAAAACGATCGAATAGAACAAATTATTTGTATATATATTCGAACGACCGTAGGTCGTGTTCTTTTCAATCGAGAAATCAAAAATGCTATAAAAACAACCTCAAAGCTTTTTGAATCCTCTCAAACGACGCCCGCTTTCTAAATCTCTTATCTTTTATGTGTACAGAGAGATCAAGGAGGTCTTTTATTTGAGGACTGGAATACTTTGCTGAATTAGATAATTGCGGAGGTTTCTTGTTATGAAACAAAAAAACCAAGTTCATTTTTATAATAAAGTGATGGATATAACTGCCATGAAAGAGCTTATTCAAAAATTAATTGATCTCTTGGGAATGACATGTACATCGCATATTTTGGATCAATTGAAATTTTTGGGGTTTCACCAAGCTACTGAAGCATCTTTTTCATTAGCAATTGATGATCTTTTAGCAGTGCCATCGAAAGGATGGCTTGTTAAAGAAGAAGACCAACAAGCTTTTTATTCGGAAAAGCAAAATATTCTCGGCAATTTGCATACAGTCGAAACATTACGTCAATTAATGGAAAGATGGCATACTACAAGTGAATTTTTGAAAGAAGAAATGCACCCTAAATTTCATATAATAGAACCTTTGAATCCAGTCTATATGATGTCTTTCTCGGGAGCTCGGGGAAATAAATCTCAAGTTCACCAATTACTAGGTATGCGAGGGTTAATGTCAGATCCCCAAGGAAAAATCGTGGATCTACCCATTCAGGGCAATTTCCAGGAAGGGCTCTCTTTAACAGAATATATAATTTCCTCCTATGGAGCTCGTAAAGGAGTTGTGGATACTGCTATACGAACAGCGGATGCTGGCTATATTACACGTAGACTTGTTGAAGTCGTACAACATATAGTTGTACGTAAAATTGATTGTGGTAGTACTCAAGGTATTTTTTATAGTCCCCATACAAAGATCGGAAAAATCAATTTTTTGAACAAGATAATGGGGCGTGTATTAGCAGATCATGTATATATAAATAAAAGATGTGTTGCTACGCGCAATCAAGAAATTAGTGCTGGACTTTTTAAGCAATTCGTCAGTCTTTCGGTCCAATCAATATCTATACGAAGTCCTTTTACTTGCAAAAGTCTATCTTGGATTTGTCAATTATGTTATGGTCAAAGTCTTAGTCACAATAACTTGATCGAATTGGGAGAAGCAGTAGGTATTATTGCCGGTCAATCTATCGGGGAACCGGGAACTCAATTAACATTAAGGACTTTTCATACCGGAGGAGTTTTTACAGGTAATATCGCAGGAACTATACGAGCGCCTTTCAACGGAAGGATTCAATTCAATCCAAAGTTAGTTTATCCTATTCGTACATATTATGGGCATCCTGCTTATATTTGTTCTAAAAGTTTATTTTTAATTATAAAGGATAGTGGTGATAAGTTGGATTATTCGATTATTCCAACAAAAAGTTGGATTTTTGTTCAAAATTACCAAAATGTAGAATCGGAACAACTTATTGCTGAAATTCATACTAAAATTTCTTTTTTAAAGGAAAAAGTTATTAAATATATATATTCAGAATTAAACGGAGAAATGCACTGGAGTACTCTTCTATGGCATGAACCAAAAAATGTCCAAGGTAATGTTCATTGTACACTTGAAGCGGGTCATTTATGGATATTATCAGGAACTATATGCAAACCAAGACTAGCTTTTCCGTTTCCTAAAGATCAAGATCAAGTAACTATTCCCTTGCTGATTACCAAACAGCAAAATGATTTCGACTCTTCTGTAGACAATTTACTACAAAATTTGTCCTTTTATCGTTCCGAAGAAAAATTCATTCAAAATAAATTTTTTATCTCTATTCCAAAATTTTTGGATAATTTTGATTGCAATATTAAAGGAAAGAAACAAACAAATCGCATTCTGGTTCCATTGCTTACTGTTTCAAAAAGACAAAAAAAGGAACATAGACTACTTTTTCCTAATTGTATTCTAAAAATTTCCCGAAATGGTCTTTTGAATAGAAATACAAGTTTCTATATATGGAACAATTCTCAATATAAGATTGTGAACTCAGAATTTCTAGAATGTATTTATTCGTCTAACAAATTTTTCTTGCTTGATCATATTTTTTGTCGAGTAGACACACAAAAAATCGGTAATAAAAAAAAACAAGTTTTTGGACTAGTCCAATTTCACAAAAAAAAACCAACTATTTTTGCGAAAATATTATCCATAAACATCTATTTTTATAGCTATAGAAAGATCAAAAAATCTTTACACATATTTAGACGCAAACAAAAAAATATTTTTAAAGAATTGCAACTAGAAAGGAACTATTTTCAAAAAAAAAGGGCTTACAAGAAAAAATCATTTGTATTACTACAAACCACCCTAGAATATCAAAAACCTAAGAATTCATCAAAAGTACGCTTTTGTACAGATCTTTTTAGAGAAGAAAACAAGTTACATATAAAAGAGAACAATTTTTTCCATGAAATCAAAAATCTCAAAACGAATGTTCATCTGATTTGGAATTGTTTAATTTTGATTTGGGAAAACAAATCGATAAAACCTAGGGAACCTAGGGCTTATACATGTATTACGTCCATACGAACAAAGAAGATTATTATCGACATGATTGAACTTAGTTTGACTCCGATAAATCAAAAACACAATCTAAAAAATTTAGTAATATTTTTTCATCAAGCTAAACTTTTATCTTCCAGCAAAAAGTATACAGCAACTTTTCGTTCATTATCTAAGGAAGATAAAAGTTTGTCTTGGATTATTCTAGCAACATCTGATTATTTTCAAATAAAACTATTACAAACTTTAGATATCATAAACGAATTTGAAGAAGTAAGTTTTTTAGGGCATTTATATCGTATTCATAAAGTTTTTCTAAATTGTAAGAAAAGATTGTTTAAGAGTCTTTACAACTATTTAAAAGTTTTCGAAGCCCCTAAATGTTATATTATGGACGAAAATAGCAAATTTTGGGAATCTCCAACAAAAAGAATTACTTTTTTTTCAAATTCAAAAAAGAACTGTGAGCAAAAATTTCCAATAAAAAATCTTGGCCAATTGCTTTGGCAAAAATTTGCTATATCAAGAAATGAATCATTTTCAGAATCAGGACAAATTATCGTTATTCGTGAAAAATCTTTAATAGTGCGATTAGCTAAACCCTACTTGGCTACTCCAAAATCTACTATTCATGGTAATTACGCAGAAATTATTAACCAAGGAAATTCGTTAATAACCTATTTGTATGAAAGATTTCAATCTAGTGATATAACACGAGGTCTTCCAAAAGTGGAACAATTTTTAGAGGCACATTCAAAAAATCCTGTAGTACAAAGTTTAGAAAATAGCTTTCGAAAATGGAACCAAGATATGACAATAACTCTTGGAAGTTTTTGGGGTTTAGTCATAAGTACTAAAATAACTTTGACGCAAGGTCAAATTCATTTAGTCAATCAAATACAAAAAGTTTATCAATCTCAAGGAGTACATATATGTGAGAAACACTTAGAGCTTATTATACAGCAAATGACCTCAAGAGTACTTGTGTCTAAGGACGTAATGCTTAATGTTTTTTTACCAGGAGAGCTCGTTTTCTTTTCGCGAGCACAAAAACTAGATCGGGCTTTCGACGAGGTAATCCACTATCAAACAAAAATTTTGGGGATAACAAAATCATCTTTTGAAACTACAAGTTTTATATCGGAGGCCAGTTTTCAGGAAACTACTCGAGTTTTAGCTAAAGCTGCTTTTCAAGGTCGGATTGATTGGTTGAAAGGACTGAAGGAAAATTTGATTCTCAGTAGTAAAATACCCGCCGGTACTGGAAAATGGAAAAAAAAAAATCAAAAGGTTTCAAAAAGCGAAACTAAACAAAAAAATCTTCGTTTTTTTTTTTTTTCTATTCTTTTTTTAGAATAGAAAACTAAAAATTTAGAAAAGTCATAGATTCCGTAGGAATGGAAATTCTTTTAGAGAAGAGAAAAGCAAAACATGACAAACGTTTTCAAAAAAAAAAGGCGTGTTTCTAAAAAGAATGTTTTCAAAGATATGATAAAAGTAGCAGTTCATCTCGGACATCAAAAAAATGAGTTGAATCCGAAAATGCGTTGTTATATTTTGACTGAACGTGGAAATTTACATATTATCAATCTAGTTCGAACAATTCTTTTTTTATCTGAAGCTTGCGATCTTTTAATGGATGCCGCGAGAAAACGAAAGGAATTCCTTCTAGTTGGCACGAAAGGGTATGCAGCTGATTTAATAGCATCAACTGCTAAAAAAACTGGATGTCATTATATCAACTACAAATGGCAGGGTGGCTTGTTAACGAATTGGTCTACCACAAAAGAAAAACTTGAGAGGTTTAGAAATTTGAAACAAAAATATAAGTCAGGGCTGTTCCATCGAAGACGTACGAAAAAAGAAATTGCACTTATTGAAAAGCAATTAGAAGTTCTACAACAGTATTTAGAAGGAATTTTCTATATGAAAAAGTTACCTGATATTGTAATAATCGTTGATCAACAAAAGGAATCTACTGCTGTTAGAGAATGCAGAGCGCTGGGCATTCCTACAATTAGTTTAGTTGATACCAATTGTGATCCAGATTCCGTAGATATTCCAATTCCAGCCAATGATGATGCCCGTGGATCCGTTGGATTAATTCTGAACAAATTAATGTCAGCTGTTTCTTCTGGTTATAATAATTAGTCAAATCATTTTTCGAAGTAAGAGCAAAGCTCGCTCTTTATTTTTTTTTTTTTTTTAGTGAAAATTCAGAAATCATTCCTTCAGAAAAAAATAAGTGATTTTTTTGAAAAAGGATAATATGAACATATTGCAAAATAGTATTAGTATACTAAATAATTTCAATCATTTTGGAGAAATTTCTGGTGTAGAGGTAGGCCAACACTTGTATTGGCAAATAGGCGGGTTTCAAGCTCATGGACAAGTACTTATAACTTCTTGGTTTGTTATTGCTATTTTACTAGGTTTCGCTATTATAACTATTCGAGATCCGCAAACTATTCCAACCGGAAAACAAAATTTTGCTGAATACATTCTTGAATTTCTTCGGGATTTGACCAGAACTCAAATTGGCGAGGAACATTATGTTTCTTGGCTTCCTTTTATTGGAAGCTTATTTTTTTTTATCTTTGTTTCTAACTGGTCCGGTGCTCTTGTTCCTTGGGGTATTTTTCAAATACCGCACGGCGAATTGGCTGCACCTACAAATGACATTAATACTACAGTTGCTTTAGCTTTACTTACGTCAGTAGCCTATTTCTATGCGGGTCTTTCAAAAAAAGGATTAAGTTTTTTTGGTAAATATATTCAACCAACTCCAATATTGTTACCAATTAATATCTTAGAAGATTTTACCAAGCCTTTATCACTTAGTTTTCGACTTTTTGGAAATATTTTGGCAGATGAATTAGTAGTCGCCGTTCTTGTTTCTCTAGTTCCTTTAGTTGTTCCTATACCTGTAATGTTTCTAGGATTATTCACAAGCGGAATTCAGGCTCTCATTTTTGCGACTCTCGCTGCAGCTTATATAGGTGAATCCTTAGAAAATCATGATTAAATCATTTATAGGAATCCAATCTTAATAAAATATTCAATGGACTAAGCTGAAAAAAAGTATACTAACTAGGTTTTTAGTATTATCAACTATTCAATACATTTTTTTAAGTAAAAGGAGATTATTATGAATCCTATTATTTCTGCCGCTTCTGTTATTGCTGCTGGGTTAGCCGTCGGACTTGCTTCTATTGGGCCGGGTGTTGGCCAAGGGACTGCTGCCGGTCAAGCTCTAGAGGGTATTGCGAGACAACCTGAAGCAGAAGGTAAAATACGAGGTACATTATTGTTAAGTTTAGCATTTATGGAAGCTTTAACTATTTATGGGTTAGTTGTTGCTTTAGCACTGCTATTTGCTAATCCTTTTGTTTGAGAATTCAATCTTCCCCTCTACGGAATTACTTGTCCTGGAGGGGCTGCCTCGAAACAAAAGTTTTCTACTGTTACTCTCTGAATAAGTAATGAGATCATAAATACCAAAAATTGAGCTGTTTATTTATAAACTTTTCTAAATTAATAAAACTAAGTACAAAAGGTGTTGGAATGACGGAATTTTTGATTTTGCAAAATTTTTATCTATAAGGGGAGACCATATGAAAAAAGTAATTGATTCTTTCGTTTATTTAAGCTATTGGCCCTTAGCTGAAGGCTTTGGATTAAATACTAATATTTTGGAAACAAATATAATCAATTTAAGTGTAGTGTTTGGCATACTCATATTTTTTGGAAAGGGAGTGTGTGCGAGTTGTAGTTTTGAATAATATAGCTGAGATGAACCAGCTGCGCTTTCAATAAGATACAAAAGTGCATAATCTCAACGAATTACTTCTATACGGGGACTAGAGAAGTACTACCGCATTTCGTAATTAATGAGTACGGAGAATGTTCGTTGAATGGTTAAAGCAGAACTGCTTAAAGTCCAAATTGAATAGAACAGGGTGTATTCTTTCCACCACTGTGTCTAGTGTTGTGTTAAAGGACATAGTTGGAGATTACTCCACTAGATAGATAATATTCATATCTCTGGAAACAATAAAAGAATCGGGATCTCCCAATTTATGTGAAATTGAACTAACAACCTACACAAAAGAGATATTATTCAAAGGAAAAAAACAACTTTGTCAAACAAAAAGAAAAAAAAAATTCCCCCTTGACAAAAGAGTCTTCATAGTTAAAAGATGTTTCATACCTCTTAAGCAGAAAGGCAGGCTTGGTACTGAAAACTGAGCAAGAGAGCCGAATGAAATGAAAATTTCATGTTCGGTTTGGGAAGAGATTATTTATTCAAATTTCGGGGATTAAAGAAGAGATGATCTACTTTCATTAAGTAATCTATTAGATAATCGTAAACTCAAGATTTGTCAAACTATTCAAAATTCAGAAGATTTATGTAACGGAGCTGCCGATCAACTTGAGAAGGCTCGAGCTCGGTTACGAGATGTTGAAAAAAGAGTAAATGAAATTCGAAAAAACGGATACCTACAAATTGAAGAAGAAAAAGAAAATCTCATTAAAGCTGCTTCAGCAAATTTAAAACAACTGGAAGATTCTAAAAATGAAACTGTTTGCTTTGAACAACAAATAGTAATTGATCAGGTAAGACAACAAGTTTCTTGTCAAGCTTTACGAAACGCTTTAATAACTTTAACTAACTGCTTGAATAACGAATTGCATTTATATATTATCGACTATAATATTGATCAGCTTAAAGACATGAAAAGAATTTTTGACTAGATAGGTTTTCCTTTTTTTCAAAACAGATATATTAGGAGGAGTCATGATAACTATTCGGCCTGACGAAATTAGTAGTCTTATACGTGACCAAATCGAGCAATATAATAACGAAGTCCAAGTGATTAATATGGGCATTGTACTTCAAGTAGGAGACGGTATTGCTCGTATTCATGGTCTTTGTGAAGTAATGGCAGGGGAATTGGTCGAATTTGAAGATGGTACAATCGGTATTGCTCTAAATTTAGAGACTAATAATGTTGGAGTTGTTTTAATGGGGGATGGTTTGACAATTAAAGAAGGAAGTTCCGTGAAAGCAACAGGTAAAATTGCGCAGATACCAGTAAGTGATGCTTTTTTAGGTCGTATTGTAGACGCTTTAGCCCAACCTATTGACGGCAGAGGTCCAATTTCTGCTTCGGAAGTCCGACTGATTGAATCTCCTGCTCCGGGTATTATTTCGCGCCGGTCCGTCTATGAACCTCTTCAAACAGGACTTATTGCTATTGATTCTATGATTCCTATAGGACGAGGTCAACGAGAATTAATTATTGGCGACAGACAGACTGGTAAGACAGCCGTAGCTACAGATACTATTCTTAACCAAAAAGGACAAAATGTTATATGTGTCTATGTAGCAATTGGTCAAAAAGCTTCTTCTGTAGCTCAAGTAGTTAAAACATTACGAGAACGTAGCTCAATAGAATATACTATTGTTGTATCCGAACCTGCAGATTCGCCTGCTACACTACAATATCTTGCTCCTTATACAGGAGCAGCTTTAGCTGAATATTTCATGTATAAAAAGCAACATACTTTAATAATTTATGATGATTTATCTAAACAAGCACAAGCTTATCGACAAATGTCTCTTCTATTAAGAAGACCACCTGGCCGGGAAGCTTACCCTGGAGATGTTTTCTTTTTACATTCGCGCTTACTTGAACGAGCAGCTAAATTAAATAATCAGTTGGGTGAAGGAAGTCTTACTGCTCTACCTATAGTAGAAACACAAGCTGGAGACGTTTCAGCGTATATTCCTACTAATGTAATTTCTATTACTGATGGACAAATTTTTTTGTCTGCCGATCTCTTCAATGCAGGGATACGCCCTGCCATTAATGTAGGTCTTTCTGTATCTAGAGTCGGATCCGCGGCTCAGATAAAAGCAATGAAGCAAGTAGCCGGAAAATTGAAATTAGAGTTAGCTCAATTTGCAGAGTTAGAAGCTTTTGCCCAATTCGCTTCTGATCTTGATAAAGGTACTCAAGATCAATTAGCAAGAGGTCAACGGTTACGCGAGCTACTCAAACAACCTCAATCAGCCCCTTTAAGTGTTGAAGAGCAAATAGCTACTATTTTTATTGGGACAAATGGATATCTAGATCGATTCGAAGTTCAATTTGTTAAAAAATTTCTAGATCAATTACGAGAGTATTTAAAAAATAGTAAACCTCAATTCGGAGAAATTATACGTACAACTAAGACATTAACCGAAGAAGCAGAAACGATGTTAAGAGAAGCTATTAAAGAACAAATTGAACTTTTTGTTCTTCAATTAAAAAAATAATGCGTCCAATAGGATTTGAACCTATATTTAAGGTTTAGAAGACCTCTGTCCTATCCATTAGACGATGGACGCTCTTTCTCTCTTTTTTTTTCTATGTTGATCACGAGTTTTCGTGATCAACTTAGAAAAAAATTTGGAATTCCATTGTTTTCTAGAATAGCAGGTAGCATTTCATGGAAATGGAACCCGCATAATTAGCTTGGAGGGTTAAAGGTTATGACACATTTCGAATGCTTCTAATTGAGAATCGAACACAAAATTTCATTTCATTTCATTCGGCTCATGGGGGATATCCAACTAGTAAAGGTTAGTTTCTCCCATATATGGGTTCATTTTTTTTTTGTTTTTGTTAAGTCGATTTTTCTAAATGAAAAAAATAACTAGAAATTCCAACTTTCTGCTTGTTTCGTTATCTATTTATAGGTTTTGTGGTCTTCAGTAACCTAAGGGTCACCCAAGTGCAAACTTCAAATAAACGAAAGTCATCTATAACTAACTTGAATTTTTATTCTATTTTGGAGGAATTACCCGCCTGTTTTCCTTTTTTTATAGCCTTCTGCAAAATTCATTGTTACAATGAAATAATAAGAATAATAAAATGGAAAGGAAAAACGAAATAAAAAAAAAAAGGAGGGGACAAATGATATCAGAAGGTCAATTGTTGCTAGCCCTTGTTTTGGCTTTGATAACAAGTATTTTAGCTTTCCAATTGGGAAAAGAACTTTATGAATAATTATCTATTTAGTTTCTATCTAGAACAAAGAAAAAACTCTTTTTTTTGTCAAGACACGATAACTTAATCTTTTTATATATTCACAGCAAGTGATGAACTTAATCTTTTTCTCGCTAGGAGAGATGGCTGAGAGGACCAAAGCGGCGGATTGCTAATCCGTTGTACGGACAATCCCGTATCGAGGGTTCGAATCCCTCTCTCTCCGTTATGTTATTATTGATTGAAATTAATTAACCTTCTTCTTTACGGCCAGGATTACGCCCTGGGTCATTTGATAGAAATCCAAAGATAAAAAGGGAAATAAAGAAAATCACTATTGTATAAACAAATACCTTAAGAGTAAGCATTGCGTAATCTCCGAGATCTTTAATTAGATTAATAAATAAAAACACATATTTTTTTTTAGCGAAAACTTACGACTGCTTGCCAAACAAAAGCCAATAGAAAAAAAAACACGGGAATTATTGGCATTATATTCACAAGTGGATCAAAATTCGCATAAGCTTCGGGTAGTTTACAAAAAAAAAGATTGCTTGAAACAACAAAAGTATTTTGGAAAAAAAGAATAGTTAGCATTACAGGTCTCCATCAATCAGTTTTGAGTTTATATTGTTTAAAAAGGAATCGTTTGACTGAAAATTTTTTCAGACATTATTTTACTAGATCTAATAGAAAAAGATCAACCCCCCCCCCCTCTCCTAATTTTTAACTTTTTCAAAATTATGACCAAATAATATCTAAGTTCTATTTCTATTACACTACACAATGTTGAAAAGCAGAAAACATAATAATGGGACGTCGCCAAGCGGTAAGGCAACAGGTTTTGGTCCTGTTATTACAAAGGTTCGAATCCTTTCGTCCCAGAAAACTTTTCAGTCCAAAATATCTTTTCGGACTATGGATTCTTAGATATTATCCAAAAACCACGTTTATGAACTTGACAAATTCCTAGTTTGTTGGATATTATGCGAATACTGGCCCCTATCGTCTAGTGGCCCAGGACATCTCTCTTTCAAGGAGGCAGCGGGGATTCGACTTCCCCTAGGGGTACGAGAAAAGGAGTGGTTTAAAAAGTCTTTTCTCTTTCCGGGTCGATGCCCGAGTGGTTAATGGGGACGGGCTGTAAACTCGTTGGCATTATACCTACGCTGGTTCAAATCCAGCTCGACCCAAAGCTTTAGTTTCAATGTTGTTAGATAGAAAAGAGAACAAGCAGATACTTGCTGGGAAGGAAAAAAAAGATCGAACCAAGTTTACTAAAAACTAAAAAAAATAAAGGGATTGTAGTTCAATTGGTTAGAGTACCGCCCTGTCAAGACGGAAGTTGCGGGTTCGAGTCCCGTCAGTCCCGATCTATTCTATCAAGTTCTTTTTGCTATGAGTAAAAAGAACTTTTTCCATCTTTGATTTTGATATCTATCCGCAGATATTTTCTATACCTTCACATTTTCTTTCCTATTCTAGAGATAACAGAAATAGGAAAAAGTCTGCTATCGAGATCGAACCGATTAGCATCACATTACAAGTGCGATGCTCTAACCTTTGAACTAAGCAAAACAGTCTAATGCTGCAATAGTTGATTTATGCGAAACTATTCTAGAACAAACTAATTTTTTCTTGAAAAAAAAGAAACGTCTAGCTTTGTTTTTGAGTTTGAACATTTTGAAAATTTGTTGATCTGAATACTAGGCTTCTTACACTTAAGTAGAAGGGGATATGGCGGAATTGGTACACGCTACGGACTTGATTAAATTGAGCTTTAGTAGGAAATCCTACTAAATGATAGCTTTCCAATACAGGGAAACCCGAGATAGTTCGAATGGGCAATCCTGAGCCAAATCCAAGTCAGAGGATTCTCTGACTAAAAAAGGTAGATAGGTGCAGAGACTCGATGGAAGTTATTCTAACTATGAATATCATTCAAATCAACTGGATTTCATTTTCTAGAGAGAAAAGAAATCCGTTATAGAGCGAATAAAGAGAGAGCCCATTTCTACATGTTCTTTTCAGCACCAATGAAATTTGGAGTAGTCAGAAAATCCGTTGGTCTACGAGACCTTGAGGGTTCAAGTCCCTCTATCCCCAAGTTTGGGAAAATATTGCAAATATTAGTGTTGGATTGACTAATTTATTAGTTTATTTTAAAATAAAGGGTGAGCATAGTCATAGTAAGTTTAGTTATCACTCTGTGAGAAAAAATTCGTGTTACCGGCCGGGATAGCTCAGTTGGTAGAGCAGAGGACTGAAAATTCTCGTGTCACCAGTTCAATTCTGGTTCCTGGTATTCAATTCTGTTTTGATTACTATTAAGTAAAGTAATTTAAAGCTTTATCCTTATGCTGTGATTTCGATTAATTCTTTTTTTAGTCGAACCTTCTTGGTAAAGCAGAATCCAAATCATATTGTCTTGATGACTCTTCTTTTTGCTTGATATTTTTTTCTATTTCTCACAAAATCTCATCCATCTTGCAAAGAGTTTTTCTTTGATGAACATAGACTAAGACCTAGATTTTGATTTCTTATACACCTCAAAGTTCATAAAGTAATAACCATTTTTCTGAGGTTTCATACTCGTTATATACTTTGAATGGAGATGAAACCGAGACCATATCATCTCAACTCAGATGAATCAATATTTCTATTGCTTCTAATCGTACTATTTTTCTTATAAACAGATCCTTTTCTGTTAAACAGATCCTTTTCTGCATTTTTCATTTTATTGAATCAATTTGATGAGAAAAGAATATTATCTATGTTTTAATATATCATTGTTTGCAAAAATGTTATTTATATGTATATGACCTACTTAACTCAGTGGTTAGAGTATCGCTTTCATAAGGCGAGAGTCATTGGTTCAAATCCAATAGTAGGTATAAATCGAAATCTTCTAAGACTGGCTCGAGCCCCCCCCGAAAAAAAGGGGGGGGAGCTCTAATTAGGTAAAACTGCGTTTATAGCTTCTAATCTGGTTCTAGCTCTTTTGATAGCTAGATCAACTTCAATTTTTTGTCTTTTGCCTAGAACTCGATTTGCGTTAGCTTTAGCTTGTTGAAAAACTTCTTGTGCTTCTTGAGGATCAATGTCAACACCCTTCTCTGCATCATTTACCCATAAAATAATTTGATTTTGCTCTATCTTGGCAAAACCACCCATCAAAGCAATAGTAGACCATTTTTCATTAATACGTATTTTCATAACCGCTATATCCACAGCAGTAACAAGTGAAGCATGGTTTGGTAAGATGCCAATTTTACCACTATTAGTGGAAAGTATGATTTCTTTTACTTGGGAATCCCAAACAACTCGAGTAGGAGTTAATACACGAAGATTTAGTGTCATTTTTTGAAATTCAAATTTTACTTATTAATAGCCTTCGCGGTAGATTTCTCTTATCATTTTATAACTTCATCGATATTACCAATCAAGTAAAAGGATTGTTCAGGGAGACCATCTAAATCTCCGGCAAGAATCATTTGAAAACCTCTTGTTGTTTCAATAAGACTAACATATTTCCCTGGGGAACCCGTAAAAACCTCTGCTACAAAAAAGGGCTGTGATAAAAAACGTTCAATTTTTCGTGCTCTGGCTACAGTTAATCGGTCTTCTTCTGATAATTCATCTAGTCCAAGAATAGCTATAATATCTTGAAGTTCTTTGTAACGTTGCAAGGTTTGTTTCACTTCTTGTGCAATTTCATAATGTTTTTCACCTACAATCCTAGGTTGAAGCATAGTAGATGTGGAATCTAATGGGTCAACTGCTGGGTAGATTCCTTTGGCAGCTAATCCTCTAGAAAGTACAGTAGTAGCATCCAAATGTGCGAATGTTGTAGCAGGAGCGGGATCAGTCAAGTCGTCCGCAGGTACATAAACTGCTTGGATAGAGGTTATAGACCCTTTTTTAGTAGAAGTTATTCTCTCTTGCAAAGAACCCATTTCTGTACTAAGGGTTGGTTGATAACCTACAGCAGAGGGCATTCTGCCCAATAGAGCGGATACTTCAGATCCAGCTTGAACAAAGCGGAAAATATTATCTATAAATAAAAGTACATCTTGTTCGTTCACATCTCGGAAATATTCTGCCATAGTTAGGGCGGTTAAACCAACTCTCATACGAGCTCCTGGTGGTTCATTCATTTGACCATAGACCAGAGCTACTTTGGATTCTGTTATATTTTTTTCATTGATTACTCCGGATTCCTTCATTTCCATGTAAAGATCATTTCCTTCACGAGTACGTTCTCCTACGCCGCCAAAAACGGAAACACCACCATGAGCTTTAGCTATGTTATTGATTAACTCCATAATTAGCACTGTTTTACCCACTCCTGCTCCCCCAAAGAGACCAATTTTGCCACCACGTCGGTAAGGTGCTAAAAGGTCCACGACTTTAATGCCTGTTTCAAAAATTGCCAAATTAATATCTAATTGTGAAAAGGCAGGGGCGGGTCGATGAATAGGAAATGTTGTACTTGTGTCTATAGGACCTAAATTATCAACAGGTTCTCCAAGAACGTTGAAAATTCGTCCCAGAGTCATTTTACCGACGGGTACACTAAGAGGAGCTCCTGTATCAATTACTTTCATTCCTCTCATCAAACCGTCTGTCGCGCTCATAGCTACAGTTCTAACTGTATTGTTTCCCAATAACTGTTGTACTTCACAAGTAATATTAATTTCCTTACTGCCTATTTGACCTTTCACAATCAAAGAATTGTAAATATTAGGTAGATTCCCCAGAGGGAAGGATACATCCAGTACCGGACCAATTATTTGAGTAATATGTCCTACATTTTTTTGTATCTTTGTTGATACAAAAAAAAGAAAACTTTGGGTTCTCATAAAAATCAAAATTAAAAGCATGATTGAAAAAATCCAAGAAGTCCGTATCAAATCAATTGAATCAGTCAAAAACTAACTCGATTTTATTTTACTCTTTTGTAGTAGGTTAATAGCATAATTCAATCTTTTTTTGTTTTACATGTTCAATGAATAAGAAAATAAACTACATCTTTTTTATATTTATACATTTATCCTAGAAATATTCTGAGAAGAATGACTTTTCAAAGTAAAAATTGTTCAAAGTAAAAATTGGGTTGCATTATATATAAAAAAATTTTAAAATAAAAAGTGTATCCAAAATCTACCAATAAGGAAGAAAAGAGTCTATAAAAGAAAATGTCGAGCAGACCTCGTTCTTGTCAGAAATATGATTTGATTTAGGGAGGGACTTATGTCACCAAAAACAGAAACTAAAGCAAGCGTAGGATTTAAAGCTGGTGTTAAAGATTATAGATTAACTTATTATACTCCAGAGTATCAGACTAAGAACACTGATATCTTGGCAGCATTCCGAGTAACTCCTCAACCCGGAGTACCGCCCGAGGAAGCAGGCGCAGCGGTAGCTGCTGAATCTTCTACAGGTACATGGACCACAGTTTGGACTGATGGTCTTACTAGTCTTGATCGTTACAAAGGACGATGCTATGATATCGAACCTGTTCCGGGAGAAGACAATCAATTTATTGCTTATGTAGCATATCCTTTGGACCTTTTTGAAGAAGGTTCTGTTACTAACATGTTTACTTCTATTGTGGGGAATGTTTTTGGTTTTAAAGCTCTACGAGCTCTACGCCTAGAAGATTTGCGAATTCCTACTGCTTATATCAAAACATTTCAAGGTCCACCTCATGGGATCCAAGTAGAAAGAGATAAATTAAACAAATACGGACGTCCTTTGTTGGGATGTACCATCAAACCTAAATTAGGTCTATCTGCTAAAAATTACGGTAGAGCAGTTTATGAATGTCTTCGTGGCGGACTAGATTTTACTAAAGATGATGAAAATGTAAATTCTCAACCCTTTATGCGTTGGAGAGATCGCTTTGTTTTTTGCGCGGAAGCTATTTATAAAGCTCAAGCTGAAACAGGTGAAATTAAGGGACATTACTTAAATGCTACTGCGGGTACATGTGAAGAAATGATAAAAAGAGCAGTATTCGCAAGAGAATTAGGGGTTCCGATTGTTATGCATGATTATTTAACAGGAGGTTTCACTGCAAATACCACTTTAGCTCATTATTGCCGAGATAATGGCTTACTTCTTCATATTCATCGTGCAATGCATGCAGTTATTGATAGACAAAAAAATCATGGTATGCACTTCCGTGTACTGGCTAAAGCATTACGAATGTCCGGTGGAGATCATATTCATGCCGGTACTGTCGTAGGTAAACTTGAAGGAGAACGAGAAATTACTTTAGGTTTTGTGGATTTACTTCGTGATGACTTTATTGAAAAAGATCGAAGTCGTGGTATTTATTTCACGCAAGATTGGGTATCTATGCCAGGTGTTCTGCCTGTTGCTTCAGGAGGTATTCACGTTTGGCATATGCCTGCTTTGACCGATATCTTTGGAGATGACGCTGTATTACAATTTGGTGGAGGAACCTTAGGACATCCTTGGGGAAATGCACCCGGTGCCGTAGCTAATCGGGTTGCTTTAGAAGCTTGTGTCCAAGCTCGTAATGAAGGACGTGATCTTGCTCGTGAGGGGAATGAAGTAATTCGTGAAGCTTGTAAGTGGAGTCCTGAACTAGCTGCTGCTTGTGAAGTATGGAAAGAAATCAAGTTTGAATTTGATAGTGTGGATACGCTATAGTAGTTTCAACTAGGAAACTTTTGATTTCTATTTTTCGGGGGGTCTGGGGGTCTACCCAGACTCTTTCATTGATTCTTGTTGGAGTTTACTTAGTATTTTTGGTCAGGAGTTAGCAGCTCAGTGGAAAAGAGCCCACGGTTCCAGACCATGATGTCAAGGGTTCAACCCCCTTCTAGCTCATAATAGATTTCATATAGAAAAAACTTTATACACTTCCAGATGTGCGATTTTTCTTTCTAGCATTGTCTGTGAATAATATACAATGTTAGAAAGAAAAAGAAACAAATTTCTATTTTTTTCTATGGTAAATTCTAACTTATCTTCCATTTTTGTACCTATAGTGGGTTTAGTTTTCTCGGCCCTTACAATGGTACTTTCTTTTTTGTACATCCAAAAAGATGAAATATTATGAAAACGAAGAATTAGTTTCCCAATCTTAAAAATGTTGATACAAAGCTAGTGAAAGTAAGGAATAGCCCGTCTCGCCCTTGCTTATTCCTTCTCTTCACTTCAATTTAATTGAGATATGACTTATATGAATCATCAATCAAAAAGGCTTTGGATAGAGTCTATCCAAGGTTCTCGAAGAAAAAGTAATTTTTTGTTTGCCTCTGTTCTTTTTGCAGGTGCATTAGGTTTTTTTCTAGTTGGATTTTCAAGTTATCTTGGCAGGAACCTTATACCCCTACTGTTTTTTGAAATTGAAAAAATACTTTTTATTCCACAAGGGATTATAATGTGTTTTTATGGTATTGCAGGCCTTTTTTTTAGCTTTTATTTTTGGTGTACAATTTTTTTTGATGTGGGTAGTGGTTACAATCAGATTGATGAAAAAAAAGGAATTATATGTCTTTTTCGTTGGGGATTCCCAGGAAGAACTCGTCGTGTTTATTTACGATTTTCTATCGAAAATGTTCAGATGATCACAATGCAAGTACAAAAAAGTCTTTTTTCTAGCCACCATGTCCTTTATATGAAAGTAAGGGGATTACCAGACATTCCTTTAGCTCGTACTGGGGAAAAAATTCATCAAAAAGAAATGGAACAAAAAGCTGTAGAATTAGCTCGTTTTTTGCGTGTGTCTATTGAAGGAGTTTGATTAGACATAGACAATTCTATAAAAATATTTGTAGTTTTCATTTTAAAAATGAATTGAGAAGAATCCATGGGTTTGATACCTCATTCTATAATTCGTATTATATCTCGACTTCGATCAGAACTCATGAATAAATCAAGTTCATTAGTTATTCATCACATAGAAGTTACACAAAATAGAGCAGCTGTTTCTTTACGATATGTTGCATGTTTTATAGTATTGCCGTGTCTAATTTCTATTTCACTAGAAAAATGCGTAGAATCGTGGGTCACTTTTTGGTGGAATACTAGTTCATCCAAAATATTAGATTATTTACAAGAAGAAAATAATCTAGTAAGAGTTAGTCAAATAGAAGAACTTTTGCTCTTTGAAACAACAGTAGAAGATTTTTCGGAAACACATTTAAAAAAAAATTTTTTGTTCGAGTTGTACAAAAAAGATTGTATCCAAATAGTTACACATTTAGGAACAAATCTTTTAGAATTTATTATTCTAAGCACTTTTCTTTTTATGAGTCAAAAAAAGCTTACAATTTTCTTTTCTTGGATTCGAGAAATTTTCTATAGTATAAACGATACAATGAAAGCCTTTTCAATTCTTTTAATGACTGATCTATGCATTGGGTTCCATTCACCTCATGGTTGGGAAGTCCTTATCAGTTGGATTTCTGAAAATTATGGATTTGTGCATAATGACCAAATCATTTTTAGTCTTGTTTCAACTTTTCCTGTTATTCTAGATACAATTTTGAAATATTGGATTTTCCGCCGATTTAATCGTATATCTCCGTCTCTTGTAGTAATCTATCATTCGATGAATGAATAAAAAATCAGGCCTTTTTTCTTCTCGATTTATAATATTAAAGAATAAATGTAAAATGAAAAACCATCTTTAGGTTGAATAATAAATGAAACGGAGATAAAGAATAGTTCTCGATTCTTCAAAAAAAAAATTTTAAACGAAAAATGATGGAAAAAAAAAATGTTTCTGATTGGATTAGAATATTAGTGGTTCTATCAATCTCCACTTTCATAACGATAAATATAACAACTCGTATTTCTTTTTCAAAAGCATATCCTATTTTTGCCCAAAAAAGTTATGAGAATCCTCGAGAACCTACTGGACGTATTGTATGCGCCAACTGCCACTTGGCTAAAAAACCTGTAGAGATCGAAGTTCCGCAATCTGTGCTTCCTAATAGCGTTTTTGAAGCAGTTGTGAAAATTCCTTATGACACACAAATCAAACAAGTTCTAGTTAACGGGAAAAAGGGAAACTTAAATGTAGGAGCTGTTTTAATCTTACCCGAAGGTTTTGAATTAGCTCCTCCGGATCGTATTTCTCCTGAAATAAAAGAAAAAATAGGTAATCTACCTTTTCAAAATTATCGCCCCTTCCAAAAAAATATTCTTGTAATAGGTCCTATTCCTGGTCAAAAATACAAGGAAATTGTATTTCCAATCCTATCCCCGGATCCTGCTCTAAAAAAAGAATCGCACTTCTGGAAATATCCTATATATGCCGGAGGTAATAGAGGAAGAGGTCAAGTTTATCCTGATGGTAGCCAAAGCAATAATACAATATTTAATGCTTCATTAACGGGTAGAATCAGCAAAATTTTACGTAAAGAGAAAGGGGGATACGAGGTACTGATTGAGAATATATCGCAAGGCCGATCTGGTGTTGACATAATACCTCCGGGCCCCGAACTTCTTGTTTCGGAAGGTGATTTTGTTAAGGCAGATCAACCATTAACAAATAATCCTAATGTCGGTGGATTTGGTCAGGTAAATGCGGAAATAGTACTGCAAGACCCATTTCGTATTCAAGGTCTTTTATTCTTCTTAACGTCGGTTGTTTTGGCGCAGATTTTTCTGGTACTTAAAAAGAAACAATTTGAAAAAGTTCAATTATCCGAAATGAATTTTTAGCTCGTATTTTCTCTTTTTTTTTTCGTTTTTATGATAGGTCATCATACTTTGACTAAAAGTTTGAAAGATGCCGACCTTACCTTTTAAGGTAAGGTCAGTTAAGTATATTTTTCTTATTATAGGGATGACCCTAATCCTGAATAGGAGCCGTAGAAAAAGATACCGACCAAACTAATTACAAGAATACCCGTTACGGTACCTACCAACCAAAGAGGTATTCTCCCGGTAGTATCAGCCATGTTTATTACTCCTCTTCCATTTTATTGAAATTTAATAGTTATACTCAAAAAAAAAAATCGTCCTAAATTTTGTTATAAATCATTTCTTTCAGAATGAAAAAAAAAAATTTGTGTGTTTTTTTTTTTTAATTGAAAAAGTAACTGGAGAATAAAACAGCAAGTACAAAAATAAGTAACAATCCCCAGTATAGGCTGGTACGATTTAATTCTACACTTTGTTCGTTCGGATTTGATTGTGTCATAGCTTAATATTTTATCGTTGGATGAACTGCATTGCAGAAATGGATCCCAAAAAAAAGACTGTAGGGACAGCTAAACCGTGAATAGCCAGCCATCGAACGGTAAAAATTGGATAGATTCTATCTATAGTCATTAGTGTCTCCTAAAAAGATTTAGTAAAATGCTCCAGCTGTTCTAAAGAATCAAAACGGCCAGTTATTAAAGGAACTTCCTGTTGATTTTCTGTGAAATACTCGTTTGGTCGAGGACTTCCAAAAACATCATAAGCCAACCCTGTACTGACGAATAACCAACCTGCAACAAACAGAGAAGGTATAGTAATGCTATGAATAACCCAGTATCGAATACTTGTAAGAATGTCCGCAAAGGATCGTTCTCCGGTATTTCCAGACATATGCAACTCCAATAATAATGAATTAATGAATATTAATTCTATTTTATATCGGCAAAGGGAATTGATCCCCTAAACTAGAAAATACAAAAGCAGAAAAAGGTTTTTACGGTCTTTTCTTTTGTAAATTCTAAAAATTAAAAAAAGTTAGGATGGATTTCTACTTGACCATTATACTAACAATTTGATAAAAAATTGTTTGAACCACTCTTTAATTCAAATTAAAAAGAAAATATATCTTTTTTTTATATTATAGAAACGTCGGTACTATATCTTACTTATTATAAAACTTTAGTTATTTATCTCTTAAATATATCATTATTGAATTGATTTTAGTTGTTTCATGCCTATTCTAATTAGTTATTTTGGGTTTTTATTAGTTTTTCTTTTTTTCACCTTAATTCTATTTATTGGTTTTAGCAAGATAAGACTTATTTAAATCAATTTTTGTCAAAAAAAAACGTTTGATTATGGAATTCCATCGCGATTTCATGGTACTATTTGATATAACTATAATTTCTAATTTTTTGAATGAAAATGGTTGAAACTCTGTTATCCGGGATTGTATTAGGTTTAATTCCTATTACTTTGGCTGGACTTTTTGTAACAGCATATTTACAGTATCGACGCGGCGATCAGTTGGAGTTTTAATTCAGGCACTGAATTATCAGAATCACGCTCTGTAGGATTTGAACCTACGGCATTAGGTTTTGGAGACCTACGTTCTACCAAGCTGAACTAAGAGCGCTTTTTTGGGATATGACTTAATCCACTCTCTGTGATTAAAGACTAGCTAGTCCGATTAGTTTTAATGAATAGATAGGGATGACAGGATTTGAACCTGCGACATTTTGTACCCAAAACAAACGCGCTACCCAAGCTGCGCTACATCCCTTAGAATCAATGGATTAATCAACAATGTTATTTTAATCTCTAATACATACGAAAAGTCTTTTTTTTCGATCGACAAAATAGAAAATTCAAACGCCGTCATACTATAAGAAATTAGTAACGTTTCTTACCTAGGTTAGGTAATGGTAGAATTAGTCGACTTTTTAAAGTACTTTTAAATATAAAAGGAAAATAAATGCTTTATGCAATATATAAAAAAATATCTTTCGACAGCACCCGTTTTAGCAACTTTATGGTTTGGTTCTTTAGCTGGTTTTTTAATTGAAATAAATCGGTTTTTCCCGGATGCTCTTAGTTTTCCTTTTTCTTTTTAACGCTCTATATTATCAAAAAAAGGATTTGAAATAAATTGATGGAACTAGGAATATATCGCCTGACGTTCTTTTTTTGATTCAAAAAAATAAATAAAATAGACTACTACAAAAATGTCAGAAAACATAGGCGCACGAGTGGTAATTTTTTTAGAATGTATTAATTGTAACCTTTTTAGATATACAACTAAAAAGAATCGATACAATACATCCATGCCCTTGGCATTAAAGAAATTTTGTCCTTTTTGTTTGAAACATACCATTCACAAAGAGAGAAAGAAATAAACGGAATACATAACAACAACAGTTCACAGAAACTATTTTCTCATAAACCTTTTATTTAAACGATATTAATATGTCTAAGCAATCTTTTGATTTTAAACGATATAAGCCTGAGATACCATCTGGTAGTCGGAAACGTTACCCAAAAGTTCCAAAAAAACCTAATCTAATAAAGTCAGAGAATCAGATCAATTATAAAAATATGAGTCTAATTAATCAATTTATTAGCCAGCGCGGAAAAATCTTATCCAGGAAAGTGAATAATTTGACCTGTAAACAACAACGTCTTATATCTATTGCTATTAAACGAGCTCGTATTCTAGGGTTGCTACCTTTTATGGTCAAAAAAAAGTTGAAAAAATTGTAATTTTTGCGTTTTTTTATGAGTGACGTCAAAGTTCATGATTTTCCATTTCCCGGAGGGGATCCCCGGGGATTTTTTTTTTTTCTTTTTTATGCCAAAATGTTTTTCGAAATGATATAAAAAGAATTATTCTCTAATGTAGCTATTTGCGCAAGTGTTTTCCGATTTGAAGGTAACCGCTTTTTGTACATACAGTTTATGTATTTATTGTAAGGAACCCCTAAACGACGAACTGCTGCATTAATTCGAACAATCCACAAGCAGCGAAAATTTCTCTTTTGTTTCAGTCGATCGCGCTTAGCCGAGGTTAGAGCTTTTTGCTTCTGCTGCTTAGCAGCTCGGAACTGTTTGGAATGGGACCCGTGAAATCCTGACGCAAAAGCGAGATTTTTGTTTCGGCGACGTCGAGTTATATATCCGCGTTTTACTCTGGTCATTAATTTAAATTCTTATATATATATATATGTTTAGTTTATTTATATACTGACTTTTCTTTTTTGGAAAAGAAATGTTCCAAAGGCTTTAGCTATTCTAACCTTCCCAACCAAAAAGAATCACTTATTTCACTAAAAGATTTGAATAATTATGGGTTTCTTCGTCTATATGGTTCTTTCTCTAACGGCGAGGTCCTCTCTATATGCCGGAGCTAAAACTAAAAGAGTATGCTTTTGGTAATTTGTATTATCTACCGTCTTCAGCTCTACCCCTCCCCCCCCCAAAAAAAAGGAAATTTCTTTAAAAACTTCAAAAAATTTAAAGTACAGTAACGACATGTTATTTCGAGAATTAGCGGAGTAGCTGATCTTATTTTTCCGTCATTTGCAACAAAAAGAAGTTTTTCATTTTGATGATTCCCTGCTCGGAATGACTGTTTTCTGCCAAAGAGGAATTGCTTTTCATCTCAGATCCAAGTGATTGGATTTGCACCAACAAAAACCATAAATTTCATCTTCCTAGAGATGATAGATCTTTACTTTTTGATAACAAGAAAGCTCTTCTTGGAAGAACGTTCTAGTTTTTTCTGATCTAAACGAGTCGCACATACACCCTAGCACAAACTCCTCTGCGTTGAGGACATTTTTGAAGAGCACGAGAACTGCCTACCTTTTTTTTTGGTTGTCTCGCAATTCTAATAAGTTGAGGAAGTGTGGGCATTTTGGTGGTTTATTCAATTTTACTGGTTAGGATCAATCCTAACCAGGCTTTAGAAAACTCTTTTTTTTTATCTTGAACTTCTCTCTATCCTAGAGTTGATTATTTATTCGTCGAATTGTAGAGAAAGGTTTTGCTCAATCTTGTACAGCACCTTTAGTGCTTCTAATCTTTCTAGCTCTTCTAGCTTCTTCTAAAACATGGTTTGGGATTAGCCCAAAACCTTCGTTTCCTTCTTCTGGAATTTCAAAGGGAGGTTCTTCCTTGTTTGGTTCCCACATTGGAAGTGCTACTCTATCAACAAGTCCGAAATCAACTGCTTCCTCTGGTGACATGTAAGTATTTTTGTCAAGGGCATTTTCTATTAATTCTTCGAATTGGGGTGTTCTGAGACAATAACATTGTACAATCATTTTTCGCAACTGTTGAACAAAAAAAGCGTCCTTCGCAAAAAGCCAGGCTGGTCCATCACGAAGAGATGCTCTTGGTTGGTGGATCATTATTCTACTATGAGGCCCTGTATTACGAAATCCAAAGGTTCCGGCACTTAAAACTAAGGTTGCTGTTGAAGCAACTAGGCCAAGACCGATTGTATGTATTGTTTCTCTAAGCTGAAGCATAATATCAAAGATACTTAGACCGGGTAATATAGCTCCGCCACACGAGTTTATATACATGAAAATCTGTCTACTTTTTCCTTTACGTATATCGTCTATAAACAAGTAAAGCAAAATACCTACAAATATACTTCCGATATCTTCATCAACGGGTTGCCCTAAAAAAATACAACGAGTTCTAGACATTACGTCGATTGGAGTAGATAAGAGCAATCTCTCCTTGTGAACCGTACGTGTACTTTTCCCAACATACGGCTCTAGTTGCTAGGAAACGAAAAAGGCTATTTGTTTTCCAAAACTTGGTCCAATTTTTTTTTGTAACGCTAATAATTCTAAATTTCAAAAGTATTGGACTACTTTCTGAAACGTTTAAAATTAAACAAAACAGTTTGCTTGTTCCCTTTACCGAGTTCTGCATCTAATCTTTAGGTTTTACTTCTATTCCTATACAAATGATCTGTTATTCCTCTTACTTATAGATTAAGGAAGTTTATGTAAGTTAGGTTTATATACTAAGATGACTAAGAGTAGAATATAATTAATATATATAGATTATATCTGCTCAAAAGTTGGATGGGCGGAAATGAATGAAATTTCAAAATAACCTTGGATTTAACTTTCTTTTATAGTATAAAAACGAACAATATAAAAATACTTTATGCGTTGGGTTCTTTTCCAAAAAAAATGATCCAATAAAGTAAAAATCATTCCATCAGACGGGAAATGAATGGAAAAATTCCATAAAATCGATACGAGATTCAAGTCACACTATAAGTCAGCCCAGTCCAAAACTTCTTCTTTTGTTTCTTTTTTCTTTTTATTATCTTTGTTTTCCGGCTCTTTATCCTCTCCTGTTTCGTTATCTTTTGCCAAAGTCATAATAGGTGCCTCATGCATTCTATTATTCTTAGTTTTTTTTGATCCTAGAACCGGAAAAGTACATGGGGTCTCATTCTTTCGTTTAGGCTTAGGTATTGTTGTCTCTTCAAAAAAGTGATTAAATTGAATCTCTTGAGGAGTTCTATCATCTTCTTTTCTTGACGGAGGGTCATCTTCACCAAAAAAACGAACTTTTGGGATACCAAGGGGCATTTTTTTTAGATCCTTTTTTTCTCTTTTTATTCTCCTTCTTCTCTTTCTTTTTGTTTTCCAAATTTTGTAAGTATTTTTTGTTTGAATGGTACCAATCCTTAAATTTTGTAAATTGAAACATAAAAGATAAAATATTTTTGCTTCTCCTACCGGTGTTTTTATTCAACATAGTTTTATAAAAGGAAGGATGATCCAACCTAAAATTCAGTGTGTTTTTATAATGTAAGAAAGTTCAATCTTTTTTTTTTGAAAAAGAGGTGTTTAATGGGTTTACCTTGGTATCGTGTGCATACTGTTGTCTTGAATGATCCTGGCCGGTTAATTTCTGTGCATATAATGCATACAGCTTTAGTAGCGGGTTGGGCCGGTTCAATGGCTTTGTATGAATTAGCAGTTTTTGACCCATCTGATCCTGTTCTTGATCCTATGTGGAGACAAGGTATGTTTATTTTACCTTTTATGACTCGTTTAGGAATAAAAGAATCTTGGGGCGGATGGAGTATTACTGGAGAAACTGAAGCTAATCCGGGATTTTGGAGTTACGAGGGTGTCGCTGGAGCTCATATTGTGTTTTCAGGTTTATGTTTTTTATCAGCGATCTGGCATTGGGTATACTGGGATCTTGAAATATTTACAGATCCGCGCACAGGAAAACCTTCTTTAGATTTACCAAAAATTTTTGGTATTCATTTATTTCTTTCCGGAGTAGTTTGCTTTGGATTCGGAGCTTTTCATGTTACAGGTTTATATGGTCCTGGAATTTGGATTTCTGATCCTTTTGGACTTACTGGAAAAATACAACCTGTAAGCCCAGCTTGGGGAGCTGAAGGCTTTGATCCTTTTGTTCCAGGAGGAATAGCGTCGCATCATGTTGCTGCAGGTCTATTGGGAATCATCGCGGGTCTATTTCATCTCAGTGTTCGTCCTCCTCAACGATTGTATAAAGGATTACGTATGGGAAATATTGAGACCGTTTTATCTAGCAGTATTGCTGCTGTTTTTTTTGCATCTTTTATTGTTGCTGGAACCATGTGGTATGGGTCAGCAACAACCCCAATTGAATTATTTGGTCCGACTCGATATCAATGGGATCAGGGGTACTTTCAACAAGAAATAGATCGACGAGTTCGCGCTGGTTTGAATAAAAATTTAAGTCTGTCCGAAGCTTGGTCTAAAATTCCTGAAAAACTAGCCTTTTACGATTACATTGGAAACAATCCTGCTAAAGGTGGATTATTCCGCGCGGGTGCAATGGACAATGGAGATGGAATAGCTATTGGTTGGTTAGGACACCCCATTTTCAAGGATAAGGACGGAAACGAACTTTTTGTTCGTCGTATGCCTACTTTTTTTGAAACATTTCCAGTAGTTCTAGTGGACAAAGAAGGTGTTGTGAAAGCGGATGTTCCTTTTAGGAGGTCAGAATCCAAATATAGCGTGGAACAGGTCGGCGTAACTGTCGAGTTTTATGGTGGAGAACTTGATGGAGTAAGTTTTAGCGATCCTACTATAGTGAAAAAATATGCGAGACGTGCTCAATTGGGGGAAATTTTTGAATTAGATCGTGCTACTTTAAAATCAGATGGGGTTTTTCGGAGTAGTCCAAGAGGTTGGTTTACTTTTGGACACGCTACTTTTGCTCTTCTTTTCTTCTTTGGACACATTTGGCATGGTTCTAGAACACTATTCCGAGATATTTTTGCTGGTATCGATCCAGAACTAAATGCGCAAGTCGAATTTGGAGCATTCCAAAAATTGGGAGATCCTACCACAAAAAAACAAGTCATATAAAGACTTACGTCTATTACTTATTACTTATTACTTAGTACGAAAGTTGTAAAAAAAAAAACGATTGAATCTATGGAAGCATTGGTTTATACATTCCTTTTGGTTTCGACTTTAGGAATTCTATTTTTTGCTATTTTTTTTAGAGAACCGCCCAAAGTTCCGACTAAAGGAGGAAAAGAAAATTAAATAAAACAAACAAAAAAGGGAAGTCCACATGGACTTCCCTTTTTTGTTTGTTTTAGTCTTCATGATTGTCAAAGGGGTCTATAAGACCTTCAGAAGGTCGTCCAAAGGATGTATATAGGGCATATCCTGTTAAACTTACGAGCAAGCACGATACAAAGATAGCGACTAAGTTTGCAGTTTCCATTTTTAGGTAACTAATAAAAAGAATTTATCTAATTATACTATATTAATAAATAAAAACATAGTATACAAAGTTAACAGATTTCAACAAAATATTTTATATGGCTACACAAACCGTGAATGATACTTCCAGAACCAGACCAAGAAAAACTGGGGTAGGGAGTTACTTAAAACCACTTAATCGTGAATATGGTAAAGTCGCCCCCGGATGGGGAACTACTGCCCTTATGGTTGTTGCAATGGTTTTATTTGCAGTATTTTTATCTCTTTTATTGGAGATCTATAATTCGTCTATTTTATTGACCGGAATTCCTGTTAGTTGGGTATAGAACTGGATCTCAAACTTTTTCTAAAAATAACGTAAGAGATATTGATTTTATTTAGGTTTGTTCTATTTTTGTTTTACGATAGTTTGATCGTGTCATTTTTGAAAATAATTTACAAAAAAAAAAATGGGTGTGCGACTTGTTACATTCGATATTAATAGTACAGAAGACTAGTCTGTTATCTTTAGATAATCTTTCCTCGTTGGAGGTTAACTTAGAATTTCTAAAGCACGAGTTTTCTTTTTTATTATAGAAAAAAGGTCTGAACTAGGATTTACTGTTGTAATTTTTACTTTGTATCTAAATGAATAACAACAAAGATTTCGACTCTGAAAAAATCCAACAGGACCTTACCCAAAGAACCTTTTGTTAAGTGAATCTTCGGAGTAAAAACAAAATCTGAGGTTTAGAACAATTTGTTAATTCTTTTTCAGGTTTAAACAATCAAAATCCTATTCATTAAACAGAAATTCATAAATTATGAATGGAAGAAAAGATTCTTCAAAAGGCCTTTATTGAGCCTACTTGAAATTTTGGCATTATCTTATATATGTTATAGATAATTACCTCAATTACGGTATTTTTGTTTAAGCTGTACGAAGGGAAAGTTTCATGTACAGTTTTTTGAAGGGGTTAACCTATCTCGATAAAGTATATGACTGGTTTGAAGAGCGTCTAGAGATTCAAGCAATTGCAGATGATATCACTAGTAAATATGTTCCTCCTCATGTTAATATATTTTATTGTCTCGGAGGAATTACATTAACTTGTTTTTTGGTACAGGTGGCCACCGGTTTTGCTATGACTTTCTACTATCGTCCAACAGTTACCGAAGCTTTTGCTTCGGTTCAGTACATAATAAGTGAAGTCAATTTTGGTTGGTTAATTCGATCAATTCATCGATGGTCAGCAAGCATGATGGTTCTCATGATGATTTTGCATGTATTCCGTGTTTATTTAACAGGTGGTTTTAAAAAACCTCGTGAATTAACTTGGGTTACTGGAGTTATTCTAGCTGTACTGACTGTTTCTTTTGGTGTAACTGGTTATTCTTTACCTTGGGACCAAATTGGTTATTGGGCAGTCAAAATTGTAACTGGCGTACCCGAGGCTATTCCTGTAATAGGTTCTTCTTTAGTTGAGTTATTACGTGGAAGTGTTAGCGTGGGTCAATCGACCTTAACTCGGTTCTATAGTTTACATACCTTTATATTACCACTTCTTAGTGCAATATTTATGCTAATGCATTTTCTAATGATTCGTAAACAAGGTATTTCAGGTCCTTTATAAAAAGAAAAATAATTTTTTTTTTTTAGGGTATAACATACTTGCCAAGAATATTGCTTGTTTTTTCGAGCTAGATTCTTCGGATTCTTCCTTTTCCTTAAGGATTTCAAATAAAAAGAAAAATTCAATGGAGAAAATGGATTATGGGAGTGTGTGACTTGAATTATTGATTAAGCCTGTCGGATTAAATCTGCCACAGAAAGATCCTGTGTATTCCCCTTATCCCAACGTCTTTCTCAAAGAAAAAGAAAGTTCCTAATCTGGGTAGACTTTTTTTTTTCTATGATTTGTATAGGCTCCGTGAATTCTAGTCAATTTCTTATTTTCATAGTTATAAAATGCACTCATTTCCTTTGCATTTTAACAGAATAACTATCGGAGTAAAAAAAAGGATCTAAGGAAAAGTAAAGGGAATTTCATTAACAAGTCAATACCTTGTTAAAAATAAACTTTAGACTTTTTTTGTTTATCAAAAAAATGACAAGGATGAAGATGACCCAGAAAGCGAGTATTTTGTTTCACAATTTATTTCATGCGTACTTGGGTAAAAGCATTTTATAGATTCTTTGCTTGTTATTTCTTTAAATTCTTGTTTGAGCCGGATGATTCAAATTGGCATGTCCGGATCTTACGGGGGATAGATCTAGAAAGATAAGATCTACTTATCCCAATAACAAAAAAACCCGATTTAAAAGATCCTGTATTAAGATCGCGATTAGCTAAAGGAATGGGACATAATTATTATGGAGAGCCCGCGTGGCCTAATGATCTTTTATATATTTTTCCGGTAGTTATTTTAGGTACTATTGCGTGTACGATAGGTTTAGCAGTGTTAGAACCATCGATGATTGGTGAACCCGCAAATCCTTTTGCAACTCCTTTAGAAATCTTACCCGAATGGTATTTTTTCCCAGTTTTCCAAATACTTCGTACAGTACCGAATAAATTTTTTGGTGTCCTTTTGATGATCTCTGTACCTGTGGGTTTATTAACAGTACCTTTTTTAGAGAACGTTAATCAATTTCAAAATCCTTTTCGTCGTCCAGTAGCTACAACAGTTTTTCTTATCGGTACTGCCTTATCCCTTTGGTTAGGTATCGGAGCTGCTTTGCCTATTGAAGAGTCGTTAACCTTAGGACTTTTCTAATGTAATTTTTAGTCTATTTTCACTCAAAGTTTTTCATAACAAATTTTTTTTTATTAAAGTGTATAATACACTTTAATAAAAAAAATCTATTTCACGTAACCCTCCCCCCTATTTTTTTTGTTTCTATCTTTAGTTACTAAAGATAGAGGGTTGGGTTTCTTTTGGCTATTTTTTATATTTTGTTCTACGCAAAGCAACGGAATAATTAAGTCAAGTAAACTCCAACAAGCTTCGTAAATGGTTTCTCTAGGAGTTAATCCCCCGTTTGTCCATATCTCGAAAATAAGCATTTCTTGTATGTTATCTGAACTCTTATAAGAATGAATACTAAAATTCACATTTTGAACCGGTAAAGAAACACCATCTATGGGGAAAAATATGTCCTTTGGTTGTTTCATATTTTCTATAGTATACCTTTTCTTTTTTTCAATCTTCAATGTAACATTGAAGGGGATTCGTTTAGTAAGGCTAGCTATATGCTGGGTATCATCAATGATTTGAATAGAAGATGGTAATATGATGTCTTGAGCTGTTACATTCTTAGGTCCAACAGTACAAATAGATGCTTCGTGAATTCCGTACAATTCACTTCTAAGTACAATTTGTTTCAAGTTCATTAAAATGTCATGAACTGATTCTTTAATACCTATTATGGAAGAATATTCGTGTAGAATATTTTTTTGAAATCTTGCATACGTAATATATGTTCCTTTGACTTCTTGAAGTAAAGTTTTTCGTATAGCAATAGCTAGTGTATTAGCTTGACCTTTCAAAAGCGGAGATATGGAAAAACGACCATAATGAGATCGTTTACTGTCTGTTCTCGATTCCAAGCACTTCCATCGTGGTGAAGATTCTGCAGTTTTTAGTTCATTCCAAATCATATAATGAAAAGTTATACACGTCTTTTGACAGGAGGTCTACATCCATTATGCGGATTGGGTGTTATATCAAGTACTGCACGTATCAGTATTCGACTATGTTGAATGACTCGTAATGCCGCGTCTCGTCCCTTACCACAACCCGTTATCAGGATGGCTGCGCGGTTAATAACTACAGTACGAGTTATGTTTTCTGTTGCTGTTTGAGCAGCGAAAGCTGAACCTTTTTTTGGGCCTTTAAAGCCACATGCACCAGCAGACGACCAAGAAAGCACATGTCCCAAGACATCGGTAACGGTAATAATTGTATTGTTAAAACTTGATTGTATGTGAATGATTCCACGGTCTACTCTACGTATTTCTTTTTTAATACGTCTATTTTTAGATAAATTCCACATAGATTTTGGTTTCATTATTGTACTGCTATACCCCTAAAATTTGTTATATATATCTCTAAGCCTATAAAATGCATATTGAAAAAAAAAAAAAAAAGATAAAAAAAATTAACCTTGTTTTTGTTTATGTCTTAGATTTAAACAAACTACATAAATTCGCTTTCCTCTACGAATTAATCGGCATTTCGAACAAATTTTCCGAACAGAAGCGCGTAGTTTCATATTATTTTGATTAAATGTGTTTATTCTTTTTTGCTCTTTGAGCTAGAAAAAGTATGGATCATTTTTCTATTTTTTTGCTATCTTATTGTTTTATTGAAAATTGAAACGAAATTCTATTAGCTTTTTCTAAATCGATGAATTATACGCCCTTTAGTCAAATCACAAACATGGAGTTCAATTTTGACTCTATCTCCTACAAGTATTCGTATACTATTTTGTCGAATGTTACCCGAAATATAAGCTAGAACAGTTTTTTTATTGTCCAATAAGACTCTAAAAAATCCAGCGGGATGTGCCTCAATAACTAGCCCTTCAAGTTCAATCATATTTTGTCGTTTTTCCATTTTCATATTTCTTTTTTGGAAAATATATATCTAGCAAAAATGGGTAGAATTTATTACCATGCATAACACAAGATTTCTCCTCCAATTTTTTTTTGTCGAGCTTCGTGGTCTGTCATGATTCCCTGGGAAGTAGAAAGAATTACAATTCCTATCCCGTTTAAAACTTTTGGTATTTTTCGAAAATTGGAATAAATTCGCTGACCTGGTTTGCTTATACGTTTTAGGGTAATTCTTGTTTCTTTCTTTTTCCTGTATTTGAAAGTAAAAATCAAAAAAGATTTTTTCCCTTCTTTATGCTCTCTAATATTATTTATAAAGCCTTCATTTAAAAGTATTTTCCCGAGTTTTTCATTAATCCTAGTCGCAGGTACTCGAACTGTTCGTTTATTTACTATGTAAGCATTTTTGATTGATGTAGTCAAATTGGTAATAGTATCCATGTTGATCTATTTTTTGAATTCTCTTTATTCTTTTTTTTTCCAAAAAAACATGCTTTTTTTTATAGAGACATTTGTCTAAGTTGCAGTTAACCTGTTCTATGTACTTTGTACATATTAGTCATAACACTTCGGGAGCTAATGAAATTATTTTTGTAAAATTCCAATGTCTCAGTTCGTGCAGAACTGGACCGAAAACTCGAGTTCCCTTTGGATTTCCTTTTTGATCAACGATAATTGCTGCATTCTCATCAGTTTGTATTCTTGTTCCATCATTACGTTGGAATTCTTTAGAAGTACGTATAACTACTGCTCTAATAACTTCAGATTCTTCTATTTTTGCATTAGGAACTGCTTCTTTAATAACAGCGATGATTACATTCCCAATATGCGCATATCTTTGAAAACTTGCTCCTATAATCCTAATGCACATTATTTTTCGTGCTCCACTGTTATCAGCAACGTTTAAATATGTTTGAGGCTGAATCATTTTTCCTCCAAGGAAGTTTGTTAGTGTATCAAATCAAAAAAAGATAAAAGAAGATCTTTTTTTGATTTGAGCAATTTAAATTCTTAAAAATTGAGTGCGTATACGCATCTTGTAAGCTACTATTTGAGCAGCTCTTCGAGCTACAGTTTCAGAAACTTCTCCCATCTCATAAAGTATTCGACCTGGTTTAACAACAGCTACCCAAAAAAGGGTATCACCTTTTCCTGAACCCATGCGAGTGTCAGCGGGTTTCTTTGTAATAGGCTTGTCAGGAAATATACGTATCCATATTTTTATGCCACGTCGAGCAGTACGAGTAATTGTTCTCCGCCCTGCTTCTATTTGTCCAGCTGTAACCCAAGCAGGTTCAAGTGCTTGAATAGCAAACTTACCAAAAAAAATCTGATTACCCCGGTGGCTCTTTCCTTTTATTCTTCCTCTATGTTGTTTGCGGAATTTCGTTTTTTTGGGGTTATAGTCGATGGATTCCGTTATCATAGTTTTTATTCCCTTCGCTAATTCAAAACCGGACATGAAAATTTTTTATCATCCGGCTCCCTGTGATAGTAAAGATTTCCATTCTAAAACAGTTTAGGCCAGTAACTTCTAAATCAATAATATAAAACTTCAACTAAACAATAAGATTCACAGATGAATATAGACTCTTTAGTAGATATTTTTCTTATTTTTTTTGGTTTTATTCATCATCCTATCCTATGATAACAATATATCCACAAGTTTCATCGTTTCTATAGCTTCCAACAAAATATTGCTTAGGTTTACTTTTCTTCTACAGTGGAGCTTAACTTTGATTTTTTTTTACAGAATTGGTTGACTTAGTTCCCATCGACTCAAAGCTCTTTTCTTTTTATAAAATGAGGTCGATAAAGACTTTTCTGCTTTATTACACTTTCAAGGTAGGCTTATTTATGAACCATACAATACCATAAAAAATAGTATTGATTCTTCGATTTTTTTTTCGATATTATCTTATTTTGCTTCACGAAAGAATACTTCTTACGTGTAATAAAGTTCAAAAGTAAAAAAAAAAAGCTTAGTTTTAACGAGTCGCACACTAAGCATAGCATAATTTTTACTAGAAAATGGAAATTCTATTCAATCTTAAATAATTAATTTTTTTATATAATAATGGGATAGTTTTTATAGTAATTACAACAATTACAACAATTATTGTTCTTTCATGAAGATCCAAAGTTGAATTCCTAATGCCCCGTGGATTGTGCGAACTGTAAAACAGGAATAATCCATTTCAGCTCGGAGTGTTTGTAAAGTAACTCTGCCTAATTTGATTTTTGTCTTACGAGTTCTTTCTCGTCCGCCAAGACGTCCTGCAATTCGTATACGAATCCCTTCTATTTCATCTTTTTTGGCTAGTTCAACAGCTTTTTGTAATATTTTTTTTACAGCCACTCTCTTTTCTAGTTGCAAAGCGATATATTCAGCAAGTATATTAGTTTTTTGATAAGGTTTGGCTAATATTTCTGCATTTATGTTAAGCTTTTGATCACGCAAATAAAGAGTACGTTTTATATCGTTTTTTACTCGTGTAATTTCATTTTTTTCATTTTTGAAAAAAATGGGAAATCCTATATAGATTATTATATTGATTAAATCAATCTTTCTCTGAATTTCTATTCGTCCAATTCCTAGATAAGATTTTCTCTGATGTCTTTGGAAAAAAAATTCGATGCATTTATGTATTTTTATATCTTCTCGAAGAGTTCTTGTATACTCTCTCTTTTGTGCGAACCAAACAGAATTATGATTTTGAGTTAGACCAAGTCTAAAACCCATTGGATTTACTTTATGTCCCATATTGTGATATTTTCCTTTTCAGATTCTCTGAAGTTTCAAATTCAATTAGATTTGATAGTTCTTTCAAAACAATAGTTATATGACAAGTTTTTTTTTTTATACGAAAGGAACGTCCCTTAGCTCTAATTTGATATTTCTTTGAAACAGTACCCTCGTTTACTTCGGCTCTACTAATGAATAAAAATTTTTCTTTAAGCCCCAAATTATTTTTAGCATTTGCTCCTGCAGAACAAAGTAGTTGGAATATGGGATAACAAGCTCTATACGGCATTAATTTCAATAGAGTATATGCTTGTGCATAAGAACAACCACGAATTTGATCGATTACTCGACGCATTTTCTGCGTAGACATTTTTAAATTTTTGGCTAAAACGCGTACTTCGGTATTCCTCTTATTTTTAGATATTTTCATATTCACTTTCTTGAAATTTAACGACTAGATTTCTTGTCTTTTTTAGATTTCTTATCGTCTTTGCCTGGATGTTCCGGGCAAAGACGAGTAGGTACAAAATCTCCTAATTTATGGTAAAGCATATTATTTGTTATATAAATAGGTATATGCTCTTTACCATTATGAATAGCAATAGTATAACCGATCATTTTGGGTATAACCGTAGACGCTCGAGACCAAGTTAATAGTATTTTCTTTTTTTTTATATTTGTGTCTAGTTTTTCTATTTTTTTGAATAAGTGATCAGCAATAAAAACTTTTTTCTTTGAGTGTGTAGCCGCAAAAACTTGTTTTAAACTTTTTTTTTTTCTTGAATATTTCATAGGCAATTAATTTTTTTATTCTAACTTAGTTTGACGACGAAGAATGAAAGTATCACTATACCGAACCATTTTTCGGGTTTTTTTACCGAGCGTACAATGACCCCAAGGAGTTATGGGGGTTTTTCTTCCTATGGGACTTTTTCCTTCACCACCTCCATGTGGATGGTCTACAGCATTCATGACTATTCCTCGTACTTCTGATCGTTTACCTATCCACCGTTTTGATCCAGCTTTACTAAAAATTTTGTTATTCGAGCGGATATTACCCACTTGTCCAACCGTGGCTGAACAGTTGTAAGGTATTAAACGAAGTTCTCCTGAAGGCAACTTTAATACCGCGGATTGACCTTCTTTTGCGATCAATTTGGCTATAGTACCCGCGGCTCGAGCCACTTGTCCTCCTTTACCCTGCGTTGTTTCTATATTATGTATAGTTGTACCCACAGGGATATTGGTTGAAATAGATTTTGATTCAAAAAAAAAAAAAAGAATCTTTTCCCAAACTGTACAAGCCTCTCTCGGGGCATACAGCTTTCTGGATGTTCTTTACTTTACATCCTAGGTGTTTATCCATCATCTGGCTTCTGTTCATCATGTAGCATTCAGATTGAATGACTTTATTAAATCACGTTCTCAATAACATAGGAGGCGTTTTATTTGGAAATATTTATTTCATTGTACAACTTTGATTTTGCCTCTGACCTTCAAATCAAAGATGAATAAAATAATCTTTGGAACAAGAGTTTGCCTTCTCCACTGTTATGCTTTATCAAAAATTCTCCATATTATCTAGAATGAAAAATTTATTATTTTTTTTTTATCACTTGCTATATATTTTTTTCTCAGTTTCCCTTTGAAAATTAAGTCAAATTTAGATTATCAATGATAATTTAGTAGGTTCGGGGCCTAACCGGTCTTTCCGATTACGTAAATTCATAATTCAAACCGCACTCAAAGGTAGGGCATTCCCTATTAAAATAGAAGCTTTTGGACCAGATAAAATAGTATCTCCAATCATGATTCCTCTGGGGGACAAAATATAGGACTTTTTCCCATTCTTGTAACATATCAAACTGATATGCGCATTTCGATTAGGATCATATTCTATGGTTACAATTTTTCCATAGATGTCTTTCTCTTTTCTTCGAAAATCAATTTGCCTGTAAAGACGTTTATGGCCTCCTCCTCTATGACGTACTGTAATAATACCTTTTTTGTTTCGACCCTTGCAACGATGATGTTTCCCAGAAGTTAGAAATTTTTCCGGACTACTCTGAGTAAAATGTAGTATGTTTTTGTATGAAATGTTCATTATATGATTGATTTTTGTTTTTTAGGTTTAAATATGGAATAGAATCACAATCACAAATTTGGTCAGGAAGAAGAAACTTATAATATTGTCGCGGCTCACGGTTATTTTGGTCGATTGATTTTCCAATATGCTAGTTTTAATAATTCTCGTTCTTTACATTTCTTCTTAGCGGCTTGGCCCGTAGTAGGTATCTGGTTTACTGCTTTGGGTATTAGTACTATGGCGTTCAACTTGAATGGATTCAATTTCAATCAATCTGTAGTTGACAGTCAAGGTCGTGTTATTAATACTTGGGCTGATATAATTAATCGTGCTAATCTTGGTATGGAAGTTATGCATGAGCGCAATGCTCACAATTTTCCTCTTGATTTGGCATCAATGGAATTCAATTCTATAGATGGTTAATTAGATAGAATTCTAGGTATTCCTTTCATCGTACCAAACCTCTAAAGGAGGTTTGGTACCTTATCTGTCTTTGTTCATATCCACATTATAAGATATCGAGTTTTTTACTGTTGTATTTGAGGATATATAAGGAATTTGAATTAGATATGTGCATCCAGCAGGAATTGAACCCGCGAGTTCGCCAATTATGAGTTGGGCGCTTTAACCATTCAGCCATGGATGCTGGAGAAAAGCTCATCCGGAATAATCAATTCATTCGATAATATGAGTGAGTATCGACTTAGGGTAGCCAAGTACTCATATCCCAATCATGCCAAACATAGAAAATGCAACGGAAAAACTTGTGGGAGTGAGTACCGATCTTGCAACACTTGGATTTCCTGGAATAAGTCGCCCACATTCCGTAGGATGAACAGAAAACAACTCTTTTCTTGAAAGTAATGTTGATTAGATAGATTTTATGGGCGGACGTAGCCAAGTGGCTCAAGGCAGTGGATTGTGAATCCACCACGCGCGGGTTCAATCCCCGTCGTTCGCCCGGGCCATAATCTTTTATTTGGTTGTTTGCGATTTTTCGATCGTTGACGCAAGTTCGATGAAGTGCGAAGGTTTTTATTTTATTTTATGTCTTTTCATCCATCACAAAGATCATTCTACCTTTTCCAGAAAACCAAAAACTAGTCAAAAAACCTTTCGAAAAAATCCAATGGTTTATTATATGGAATTGAGAGGGATCTATCCATATTTCACGTAATAAAATATAGAATTGTAAAAGAGGGCAAAAACCAATGATACAAGAACAAAAAAGCAGACTCTGGATCTCGGAAGAAAGGACCTCGGGAAAATGTCCAAGAGAGTCCGGAATTAAACAACCCATATCAAGCCTCTTGACCTGGTGGTTAAACTTTTTCAAACAAATACAAAGCTCTTCATTCGATCCATGGACTGAATTGATTTTGGTGAGGTTTTTTACTCAAATTTTGTCCCATCGAGAACGTCTTATTAAGTTCTTTGACTTTCGGATTCTCAGTACGTTACTTTTACGGGATCTACGTAGTTGTAGTTCCAAAAGCAAAGTTGTAGTATTACTTACATTACCAGTCCTTATATATAACCTAAAAAAGAAAAGTCTGATTGAAAGAAACAAATACTATTCGATCAATCTATTTGATCCTATATATAACTCCATGGAAATTCGAAATGAAACATCATCGGAAGCCAATTTCACTAGAAATTTGTGGATCTTTTCGCATCTTTTTTTGTTTTTTCCAAAATCTAGCCAATTGGAAAAATTTTCAAATGGGTATGACGCGTGTCCAGGAAATTTTCCAATGTCTTGGCCGAAAGAAGTATTGAAAGAAACCAAAAGGTCGTCTATAAAAGAGAATTCATTTTCAAAAGAAACAAAAAAATTCATTGAGAATTGGACAAAAACAATTCGTTATTCTGTTTTTGACATATTGTCAATAGATGAATATATGGTTTCTCGTACCACTAAAGAGCCCGTGGAAAATTTCCAATGTTGGAAAAGACAACAAAATGTTTTTCAATATTTGAGAAGATTAGAAAGGAAAAGGAGAGCGGATTTCTGGAATATCAAAACGAAATTTCCAAATCCGAAATTGGCTATTTCATCAGATCCTGGATGTACTACGATTAGACAAAATCAGAGGGATATAAACCAATTCCTTTGTAGTCGAGTTAGAAACAGTTCGTCTTGGAATCTCTTTTTTTCTTCATTCTGCAAAGAGCGCCTATTCCATTTTTGTCGATTGAAACCAATCGTCCTAAAAAGAACAGATCGATTCACTCTATTACTGACTAATCCTAATCAGGTTTCTGCTAATAATACATTTGCCTTCGCTCAGAGTCTATTCTATGAACTTCACAAGAACAGATTAGGGAATCAGATTTTCGACCACAGAAAAAAATGGAAGAATCCATGGTTCAATATGACTGAGAAAGAGAATGATTCTTTCGATCGAATAATCAACCAAACCGTATCGATTTTCCCCGTAGGGGAAAATACATTCCATTTAATGAACACGCGCACTCAGGCTTGGGTATTTCCAATAGATGACATTCTTTCAAATTGGAATAATGGAATGAAAAATACAATGAACCAGCATTCATTAAATTGGAGAAAAGGTCAGAAAGAATGGTTAGATTGTTTGATTCTTAGAACTTCGAAATATATCAATCAGAAATTGCATGTATACAAATGGTCCGATCAATTCGAATACTTACAAAAGTATTCGAACCATCTTGTTTGTTTCGATCCAAAGGAATTATGTATTAAAGAAATATTTCTTAAGATTGCTTTGATTCTGTTTTACGCTCCGGAAGAGACGGAAATGAAGAACTTATGGAACAACATCGATATTTCCATAGACATTTCTCCTTATATTGATAAACTCATTTCGGATTTGATTATTTTCCTTTCTCAGTGCGGCCCTGAGGACAAAGTAGTCTATCCGTGGTGGTTTAGAGAATTTCTTGTTCGAATCGTTAAACCCAAAATCCAGTGGTTGGATAACCAGACAAAAGTCTCAAAGATCGATGAAGGAACAATAGCAAAAATTGCTTGGAATGAGCCATGGATTATGGACATTTTTGATAATGAAAGCAATTCGTTGTATAACACGGATTTTTCGACGATATATCGAGACAATTGGGTGAATCCTGTAAAACTATCGAATCAAAGTTCATTGAGAGCTGCTTTTGACAAAGCGAATACACTTCAAATTTTGGATTATTTACGTCATCCTCGGTCCAATTATAAGAAAAGATTACCTTCTTATATAGAAGAAAGAATTCAAAAGAATCTTACATATGTACAATTATTCCATTTCCATCTTTTGCCCATCTGCAACAATATGTTTTCTTTGTCGCTTGATGAAATAATACCTGTTCAATCGGAGAAAGAGGCTGTTTCACTCATAGAGTCCCAAGTATCCGACATATTTTTACCTAAGTATTTACAACGAAGTAGTGACAAAACATATGTATTAATCTATGAATTGTACGAGTTATTAACTCGATGGAATCCTTTTGTTCATGACAACAGAGCCTCGATCGAAGAGATTTGTACAACGCCTTTACCAAGATTCCAAGTAGTCAATTTGGAAAATTTCCATAGATCTTATTTTGATTTTGAAGAAAAAAATCTTGATCAGTCTCCGAAAAATTTCAGTTCAAACACGAGTTTGATTCAAACTCAATCCTATAAAGATGATTTCCTATCGGAAATCTTTCCGAATAAGAACCAGGAAATATTTCATCAGATTCCAGACATGTTTACCAAGTCTAGTTCAACAGAGAGTTTCCAAAACATAGCGGAAAACAAAGCTCTAGATAAGCTTTGTTTTTCATGGAAAGAGAAACGAAAGATTTTCTCATGCCGTTCACCACATTGTTTTCATGAACTCGTTAATAAACAAGAGATATATAAGATTGATACTCATTTTTCCAAATGGAATTTGCTTCAAATGTATATGCCATGGTTTTTTACTTCTATATGGTGGAAATACTTTGGGGATACACTTTTTGATACTTTTCCGTATATATTGCTATATAGCTGTGACCAAATAGTATCTATTTGGCAAGATATTAGGCATAGATCGAAGAATATCTTGCGGGCACTTTCTCATGAAGTATGGTTCATTCTACAATCCAAAATACAACGGAATTGGAGAAGGATTCGACTTCATCCGCCTCTGAATGAGTTGGTTCCTTGGTTAGTTTCTCACGGGGAGCTCGTGATCGAAGAACTCATCAAGAAAAAGTCGATATGGAAACTCTTGCGATTAGCAAGGAAGGACGGGGAGTCTTGGATCATTCTCTTGTGGTTCGTCCTTGTGTTTTTCTTTTTTCCGTATTTTTTCGTTGTTTTCTTCAACTGGATTTCTTTACTGATACAGTTGAATTTTCTCGAGTTCGGACTACATTCGGATCCAGCTTTGCTACGACAATGGTGGATGGAAATAAAAAGATATAGCGAGTACCCGAAGGATTCTTTGGAAAAACCGGATTGGGTAGAACCAATCGATTCGGTAATACTGGATTTAGTCAAACCAATCTTCGAAAGAAGTACTTGTGTTGTTCCTTTTTTGGCTGCTATTGATACTTCTAATAGCTTTGAGTACCCGGAGGAAATAAGGGATTGGACAAAACAAATCTTCGGTTCTACTAGTGATGATGATTCTGTTTTTTCTAAATCTAATAATTATGATTTTTCTCATTTTACTATTTTGGCTAAGAAGGATGAACCAATTTGGACGCAGTTGGATGCACATAAATATGAAGAGGGGTTTACTTTTTGGTTCGCCTTTAGAATTCTAAATCAAATTGTTTGCTTTTTGTCAAACCTCCGGGAATGGTATTGGTTGATGAGGCTTAGAATGACTTATTTTTTCATACTAATAAGTCACAAGAAGAATCCGCGTGCATTCGATCGATCCGTGACAATATTCGACTTCGTAATCGCAAAGCCCAGTGGTGGAAACTCGAAAATTCCATCTTTTTTTTCATCAAGATTATCATCAGATGATTATAATAATAATAAAAAAGAGAAGAAGAAAGATACAATTGATCTACTTCTGCTTCTAAGAACAGAAAAAGAACTCTCTCAAAATTCTCAATTTGAATCGAATTTTACCTACAGGCATTCTATCTTCGAAGGTTATCAAACCACGGAAGAGCCGGGGTTTATGTACTTACGATATTTATCTGACATTTCGCAAAAAAATATAATGAATTACAGGTTTGATCGTTTAGCAGAAAAATGGGTCTTCTTCGCTTTTTATCAGAAGATTGCCAAATCTAACCAAAACCTATTTTCTAAAGCTAGAAAAACTCCTCCTTTATTATTAGGACCATCCCTTTCCAAGGGGATTTTACTGATAGGTCCTGAGGAAACTGGTCGATCCTATTTGGTCCAAAGTCTAGCAGCAGACTTTTATATTCCTTTAATAAAAATCAATCTGGAATGGTTCTTTGGGAAAACTTTCTCTCAATTCCATCGGACTTTGACAATGGCAGAAATAATGTCTCCTTGCATAATATGGATCCCAAACATTCATGTATTGGAACGGAATACTCGCACTTCTATCATCAAGATGGATATCATCATCAAGAAGAAGGCGTTGCTTCATCGCTTATTGGACCATATGGATAGCTGTGATGAGAACAGTTTTACTAGTAGAAGAAATATTGTTTTTATTGCTTCGACGCATATTCCTAGAAAAGTCGATCCAAATCTAATGACTCCAAATCGATTGGGTCAATTCATCAATATTCGGATGCTTCTTGTATCCCAACGAGAAAAAGAATTTTCTATTCTTTTACGTAGGAAAAGATTTTTTTTGAACAAAGAATTGTTCTACCTCGATGATTTTGGATCTAGAACCATAGGTTATAAGGCACGAGACCTGGCAGGACTTGTCAATGAAACCGTAGCAATTAGTTGTTTGCGAAAAAAATACGTTATAGACACGAATACAATTCGATTGTCTCTTTATAGGCAAACTTGGGGTTTACGATCTATAAATCAGGGTGTTGTATCCGTTCTAAAACATCATGAAAGACTTCCCTATAAGATAGGAAAGGCTATTCTACAAACTACACTTAGAACGAAATTTTCTCCTGTACCTATGGCAAAAGATTTTTGGAAAAAAAATTTTTATTATTTGTCTAAATGGTATTTAGAACCTTCGATTGCCGAAACAACTATCAAGGAATTCACTATACTCCCTCCTATTTTGGGTTGCTTGGCCGGATCAGCTGCTCGGGATTCTTGGTTGCTGATATCGGAACCAAATCAAGAGAATTGGACTCCTCTCGATAGACTCGTTGAACATGATTTCCATCTAGCTTCTAGTCTTTTAGAAAGTCTTCTGGTGGAGTTTCCGTGGTTAGGAATATATCGAGGTAAGTCTGATAAGAATCAAATCCCACCATTCGATCCTCTGCGCAAAACGAAAAATCATCAGTATACGATGCGAACAGGGTTTTCGTCTCTAGTTCATGAAATAGGTCTAGATGCTCAACTCCAAAAGGATGAAGAATTCGATGAATCATTGGTTTCGTCTCCTAGGATCTGGCGTCTTAGTTTTCTTCGCAGCAATCGATTTGATCGGATAAAAACATTCAATGAATTGGGATTGCCGGAGCAAGTCAGATTGTTTCAAGAAAGGCGGATTTTCGTTCAAAAGTTTGAAAATCATCTTCGTATGCTCCAGTATAAGTCTAAGAAGTTCAACTTAGAAAAAAGGGGGGTTACGACGGAGTATAGGAAGTATCGGGAAGAGATCAAAAAACTACGGTTGGATTTGGAAAATCTATCATTTCAAGAGTTTTTGGAACCGTTCAGAAGTCAATCTGGATATCCAATGCAATATCCATTGCAATATCAATCAATGCAATGTCAATCTTCTAATAAACCAGTGCTTTTTCGTGGAAGACGGTTTGTTTGGGACTCCTTTCTAATCCAAGAGGATCCGGACGTTTTGTTTTCAGACGAAGAAGTGTTTTCCAATGAAGAACTGATGCAAAGGCTTTATACCAGTGGAGCTTATGCCTGTTTAATAAGAATAGATCAAACCAAAAAACCACCACTTTTCCATTCAAAAAGGCTTTTTCGTAGATTTACTGTGATGACCAACCGGAACCTTTCTATTCCTTATTTAGAAGAATTAGAAGAAAAAACAAAAAGAAAAAAGAAGAAACGAGATGTTCTCGTTTCTCAACAGAAGGAACCCCATATCGAGGCTTTGCAACGCATTCAAGGAAAGGGTATGAAATCGCAAATTCTACACGTACACATG